TTTAGCTAGCACGATGCTTGCTTATATGTAGTGGGCGCAATAAAAAAAATAAAGAACTTTATTTTTTTTTACCGAACCCACAAATTTATTTATTTTTTTATCTCTAATACTTCTAAAATTCATCGGATTATTATGATTCGAACATAACTAGTCTTCGTCCCAAACGAAGTGCCTACCCAAGCCGGCCCTAATCCGTAAAAAAAACAAGAGTACTTGGACTTGAACCAAGAATTTGAAGGTTGAAGCTTCCTATTTTGCCAATTAAACTACACTCTTCAGAGAATATCCGATTTGAACGGATGCGGCTAGAATATAACCTAATAAGACTCAAGCTTACCGCCTTAAACCACTCGGCCAATTCTCTTTAATTCCTCAGCGAATCGAACGCTGATATCATTCTTATCAAAAATGCACTCTACCGTTTAAGTTAAGGAATCTTATAGGGTATAATCAGCCAACTCGCTCAGCTGGCGTTCCTCTTAAGTGAGAGGAACTTTCTTCCTCTCACCCTCGGATTAGTGGCGCAAGCTCTGCTGCTCCTCTAACCCTTAATACTGAAAAATGAAGGATTTGAACCTTCAACTTATTGTGTGTAAAACAATCGCTCTACCATTGAACTAATTTTTCTTTATCCGTTTCCTGCTATTAGCTTGCTAGAGGGTATTGCCTATTCCCTCCGGGATAAAAAAAAATATATTTTTTTTTATCCCATCCTTCGGAGGGAATAGGCAATACCGAAAGCGGATGAATTTTTTACTAGGGCTAGCTTCGCTAGAACGAAGTCCATCGCTGATTTCTGATCCCGCCGAAGGGGGGATATGAAATATGCAAGCTCTAATTTCGAAGAAATAGGGAGAGACTTCGTCTACAGCAGGCTCTAATTCCCTACCCCCGTAGGGGTCAGGGAATAGAGCTTGCTATGAAATACTTAATCTTTTATTAAGTCGGCGTAGACGAAGTATCGCCTAATCCGGAGGATAGTAATTTTGTGCAATGCTGCTTGGCAGGGGTCGGAGCTTGCTGATTCCTTAGCTCGCTGAGACTTCGTCTAACCAAAGGGATATGGAATACTACTGAATCGCCTTCTCGTTTTTAATAGTAATTATTATAGCACCAGTCATCGCTAATAATAATATAAAACTAGCCATAAATATTCACATATTGTGACTTGTATATAATATATGCCCTATAGTTGCTGTATGCCCTGTTTCAGCCATATTATTATCTCAACTATTACTTGATACAAACATAATATTCGCATTTGTAATGTCTATGTTTTTATTAATATAATTTAAAATATCGCTAAATTTATTTCAAGGTAAATAATATAGTATAGTATTTAATTTACTACTGTAATTATTTAATATCGCCATGTAATAAGGTAGTATTTGGAATATAGTAAAATTTGCCAGGATTGTAATAAATAAACCTAAAGATACACTATTTCTATTATTACTTTGTAATTCACTTGTTCTTATATTTATTAACATTAATATAAATAAAAATAATATTGAAACTGCCCCAATATAAACAATTAAATAAGATAAACCTATAAATGTAAGACCTATTAATATTAAATATACTGATATATTTGCAAATAAACCTATTAGAAATATTACTGAAACAATAGGGTTTTTATTAATTATTATTAAAATACCACATAATAAAGCTGTTATGCTAATTATATCTAAGGATCCTGTTAAATATCCATTCGAGAAAATCTCAGGTGTAGCTAGAAGTTGATAATACATTGTATTTTTTATACTTATATTAACCTAATATTTAGGATAGCAATAAAATTATATCTTGCTAGTGCTAATCCTGGAGCTTGCTCCTGCGTAGACGAAGTCTCGAGCAGTAAAAAAAAATAAGGAAGCGGCGAAGCCTATCCCTTTATTTTTTTTTCTGGTAGACGAAGTCTCGAGCTTGCTGATGAGTAGTCCAGAAGAATATTTTATCAAATTTATCTATATAAAATAGATTACCGCCTTAATTAAGACTTAAACTTATCGGCTGTAAATATGTGGGAGAGCCTCTCCCTAGCGAAGCTAGCCTCCTTGGATAGACGAAGTCTCAGCAGCAGTAAAAAAAAAGACATTTTTTTTCTAGTAGCTTATCCTTAGCCTGCTGAGACTTCGTCTATCCCAACGAAGTGGGGGGCATTCTTCTGGATAGTCCCTCCAGTATAATAAATTAAGAACCTCAATAATACATAGATACGTATAAGAAAAGTCAAACTACATCAACGAAATGTCAGTAGAATATTCCAGCTTCATAACCAAGATGATGATGGTCTGTTAAATGGTATGAATATATTCTTCATAAAGCCACTGATAAGAATATTGTACCTATAATAACGTGTACAAATAAAAAATATTAGCAATAATTCTCATTATTGTTTAGACTATATCATTTGTATAATATGTAATATAATATACAACAAAATTTGCAAGATAGAAAATCTACCTTTTTAGTCGTTGTGCTGCGCAAGCTAAAGCTACTCAACTATTAGAAATTATTTTGAGCTTGCTGATGAGTAGTCCAGAAGCTCTATCTGGATTTTTTAAAGAAGAATAACAATTAATGTTGTTAGATTTGTAACTAAAGCCATGTTTTTACATAGCTAATTCTAAGATCTTGGGGGAATCGAACCCCCTTATACCATTAAATCTTTATATATATAACTTATGTCGAGCTTGCTGTATTTCTTCGAAATTAGAAGTGTAATAAATTATATATATTTTTTTATTAAATTAATATCTATAGATTAAAACTAACTTCCTCAGTAATACATTGTTACGTATAGGAATAGTCAAACTACATCTACAAAATGTCAATATAATATTCCAGCTTCATAACCAAGATGATGATGGTCTGTTAAATGGTATGAATATATTCTTCATAAAGCCACTGATAAGAATATTGTACCTATAATAACGTGGACAAATAAAAAATATTAACAATAATTCTCATTATTGATTAGACTATGTCTTCTTATTAGTGCTTATCATAATTATGATAATTAATAAGTAGAGTTTTATGCCATTGTTTTACTTAATTAAGTAATACGATATTTATTAGCTAGTCGTTGAACCTTTATATATTGTGTATAAACAATATATACTCGGTAGCAAATTTTCTTAAAATAAGATTTTCTTGCTTTTAACTCTATTTTTTTTTATATATATATTGAGCTTGCGCCCTAATTTAACACAAAAGTGTAACCTTTATAAGATTTACCTGAAATTAAACATTCTTTGATATACTTACGAGATATATTTATATCTTTAGCACATTCTGACATACTATTATACATTTTAGAGCTTGCGCCTTCATTATCTTTTATTACTATGATTTTTGTTGAATCACTTACTAAATTATTAGTATTTCTATAATATCTATAATTATTCTTTATTTCATAAGGACTATTTATTAAATAAAGTTTAGACATTAGGTTATCTATTTCTTTCATAGAGATAAATTCCTTATCTTTAAGTAAATTACTATTAGTAGTTAATCTATATTTATTCATATGTAACTTTATAGAATCAAATATAAATTTACCTCTTGAAATAGTGTGATAACCATTATAATAAATATCTACTAATTTTAGTCATAATAAAAAATCTTGAGATTTTAATGTTTTTAGTAGTAACGAGCTTGCGCCGCCATCATGATACATTAAAGGTATTAAATTATCTCTTAGCTCTTGAATTTTATTTAATTCAAAAATCACAGTAGGATTTGAATTTACTTTATCAAGACGAGAGCTAGTATATAAAACTTTACCAGTATTTAAAAATTCTCTTATTTTATTATATAATTCTAATTCTTTTATGTTATTTTCTAACTTAAATCTAGGAATATATTTATTGGTAGAAAAAGTTCCTTCACCATCTATAAACCCAGCTAGTCAGAATTTAGTAATTATTATTTTATCATTAATAGAACTAGGTATTCATTTACCTGACATATCACTCATTTCTTTTTTAAGTTTAATTATTTCTAATTTACTAGTCTCAGATAATTTTCGACTATCTCCTTTAAGTTCTACTGCTTTAGAAAAAGAAACGAAATGATGATATTTTGAACTATTAAGATTAACATAATTAAATATAGGAATTATTATATTTAACAAAGAGTTTAAATCATTAACAAAATAATTAACTTTACCTTTTGATTTGGAAATATGTCCACATTTTAAAGTATTCATAATGTATTCTAGAACTTCAACTTCATCTTCATGAAGTCCTATTTGGTATGTAAATTGAACATACTTGAATGTATTACCTTGTAAATCTGTAAGTTTAATGTGAAAATTACCTTCTGCATCTGTAAATCCTACTAATCATTCTATAAATTGTTTATCAATAAAATAACTATGGTTAGATTCAGGTAAAGTAATTAATAATTTATCCGAGTTACTGCTCACTGTATCAATTTCAGTTGTATGTTTTGTGTTTAATATGTTATAAATATATATGAAAAGGGCTCCAAATGTTAACCCATGGAACCCTGTACCGAAGAAGAAACATGTACCAAATACACCGTCACTAATAGTAAATGAAGAAACGCTATATTCTACCCCTTGAAAGAAAGTGAATATTAAAGCTAATAGAACTGTAAAGATAGAACCATATAAAGCTCCTTTTCTTTCTCCTTTTATTAATGAGTGGTGCGCATAAGTAATAGTTGCTCCACTAGATAATAAAATTACTGTATTAAGTAATGGTAATTCAAACGGGTTTACAGGTTCTATACCCATAGGTGGTCATTGAGCTCCTAATTCTACAGTAGGTGTTAATGCACTCATTTTTTATTTATTTGTATACTTATGCTACATAGTAACATAAGTATACTTATATGGATTTAAATTTTATACACCTTTATTTAATACTGCTTTTCTTTGTTTATTCATTCTACCTTTTATTTTCTTTATTTCATCTAACCCTTCTCTAGTTAAATGAGCTTTATTACCTATAAGAAGTGCCGCCTTTTTAAAATCTTCATAATTTAAAGATTTGGCTCCCCCATGGCGCAATTTAAACTTTTCAAATATTGGAATTATTTTATCCCTAACATCTGTAAACTTTTCAACTATAAACTCACCACAGTCTGGTTTAACTATGTATCTACCACAATTCAAAGTTTGTATTAAACTTTCCAAAAGTTCTTTATCTCTACTATGTTGAGTTAAAATAAACCTTAATCAGGCAGTTTCACCTAGTTTAGACGCTGGTGATTTCTTTAATGCTATGAAGAAACATCCTTCAGCATCAGTAAAACCAGCTAATCAGTGTAAATCTTGCATATCTCTACTTGGGACTTCTGATCTCAAAGCTGGTTTTAAATTTGGAAAGGCTAAATTTAAAGAGTCAGATAATTCACCATTATTTAGTGTAGATTTAATGGATACTATCCTGTTTAAACCTTCTAAAGTAAGATGTTTACCTTGTTTCATTAAATTTATAACTTCTTTAAAGAAGATATAATCAGAATGTTTACGAGTTAGTAAAGGGTAGTTATCAAAATGATAAATAATAGTATTTAAATCATCTAGACCTGATACTCTGTATTGAACAGATTCTGCTCCCAACTTAGTAACTTTACCTACCCCAAAGAATAATCTTATTTGTTCCAACAGAGCGAGATCTTTTTCATGAAGACCTATTTGAAACGTAGCTTTTACTCTGTAACCAGTTTTAAATTTTACGTCTTGATTAATCCCTACAAAAAAACATCCTTCTCCATCAGTAAACCCTGTTACATAATTAGGATTTAATGTTAAAGGTGAAGTATTAAATGCCGATTCCCTAATTCCCTGTGGGAATTGGGAATAGGTATTGGTAGAAAATAAAGATTTTTGAATGATATTCGTGCTACTAGCACATAGAATATTTTTTGTATATCTACTACGTACTCTATGAGTAGTAGTAGATATAACAGTATTAACATCTTTTTGTTGATGTATAAAAACCAAGTTTCCCTGGCTCTCAGAGCACACCTTACAATATTTAGAAAATATTGAAGAACCGTCTGCTCGTTGCTCTTTTACAGATATAAAACTATCTGATTTAGATCCGCGATAGCCCATTCATTGGCTTAAGCCAATAATCTCTAATGATGTTACTATACCCTCAGTCCTTAATGAGGCCACTATAAGTCTTTCGACAGATAGCTTAGTTATTAGAGCTTTAGGGTTTCCCCGGAGTTTGGTTCTTATCCACAATGCATTTTGTCTATGGAAGAATGCTCAAAAGATAGCTACAAAAAATAAACCTTCAGATACTATAAATAGTATTACTCCTAGATTTAATCCTTTTTGCACTGATAATGTATGATTTCCTAAATATGTCGATAGATATTATAAATATATTTCTATATTTTTTGGACTATACCTTAATTAATGGGTTAGTATTCCTAAAAGGAGAGCTTGCTGTAGTCCCCTAACGAAGTGTACTCTCCGCCGACGACGGAGTGGTGGGTCCGCCTGGACATATCCCAGGCGGACCCACTTCTAATTTCTGATCCCGCCGAAGGGGGGATATGAAATACTAATTTCTGATCCCGTAAGGGATATGAAATACATATTTATTCGAAATTAGAAGTCTCGGGTACGCAGGCTAAGGAGAAGTCTCTCCCTTAAGCCCCGTAGGGGGTAGGGAATACTAACGCATTAATTTTTAATGTCTAGTCTCTGAAGACCCTAAAAGATATTTATCCGTCTTTTAGTTTCCTGCTGATTAGCCTAATTTTAGGATTTTCCAGCAATTTGTTAAATTTAAAGAGAGCACATATACATTAAATTATTATTATTAAGGCTAGACGAAGTCTAGAGCTCTATTTAACCAATAGATTTTTTATTTTCAATCTACCTTCTTCAGTAAGATGTTGTTTAAGTATTATCATATTATATACTATTTCTCACTTTTTAAAATCAGTAAGTTTATCTCCTATTAAAGGAAATTTATTAAAATAATCTATAAGAAAACTTACATTTTTTATAGATTGTATACTAACTGATAATACTTCCGAATTGGTATTATTTTTATATGTTTTTAAATTAGCATTAAGAAATAAAGCTAAATTTTCCATAAAAGGTTTCATCGAGGTTGATGTAGCTTTATCATATAAACGTTGATCTAATCTAAATTTCAAAGAAATATTTTCACTTACAGATCTTTTACGGGTTTCAGATTTAGGTTTACGTATTTTCGTCGATATCCCTGCGGGATTAGGAGCCGCGAAAATCGCTGCGCAAGCTCTGCCCCCTACATATTTAATTCCGAAATGTCCATCTGCTTCACTAAAACCGGAGAATCAACTATTATCTGTAAAGCTAGAATTATCTAATAAACTTTCCGATATATTTAAATCATATTTATTGTTCATAAAATTGATTAAATCATTAAATCTCTGGTTTTTTGGTGTTCTAAGTTTTCCGTGTACTAAATTTATAAAAAGAATAATACTTTCTATATCTCCAATAATATAACGAAGAATATTTTCTCCTGAAGAGCTAGCGCCTTGAAAACGTCCTATATTACCTAATTCTGATTGTATAAATGAATACATACCTATATTATTAATATGGGAAGTAAATACTATTCTAGGATTAAGTACTCTATTTAAACTTGTAACTCCAGTATTGGTCGAAGGAAGAGAAATGGAACCGTCTCCTTCTAAAAGACCTGCTAAATAATAACCTAAGTTATTATTATTAGTGAAAATTGTAGTATTGTTTTTATTTCTATATGTATATAAAGCCTCTTCTAAATGGATAGAAGGAATTTTTTGTGCAATATTCAAATAATAATTTAGAGCTTGCTGAGTCCGAAGGACTATAGTATTTAATTTAAGTTTACCCTCTGCTATTATATCTCTAAATCAGAAAGCCATAGATGCTACTAATGTAATTAATGATAAGTAAAACACTATATAGCTGTTGCTAAATAAGTGCATTGATAATGCTCCATTCACTGTTACTGTAAATAAAGCAATACTTGTATACAGTGGTCAAGGAGATGGTGACACTAAATGGAATGGATGATCCTGAAAATTACTTCTTATTAAATTTGTCATATATATTATATATTATAAATCTTGTAGTTTTGTACACAAGTTAAAAGCCCCTAAGATGAATCGAACATCTATCATAATATTAACAGTATTATGCTCTACCGTTGAGCTATAGAGGCTCAAGCAATAAAAAAAAATAAAGAGGCTAGCTTCGCTAGCCCATATACGAGCGAAGCTCGCATGGAGACTACGGAAAAGAGGTGATTCGAACACCTAAATGTATAAAACATAATACTTAGCAAATATCTTACCCTACCTATGGAAACTTTTCCTGCATTAGCTCCGAAAGGGCTAGCGAAGCTAGCCTTACCTCTCGTTTGCCTCGCAGTAATAGTGCAAGCTAAAAGCTAGCACTTCTCTATAAAAGCAAGCTAGCTGCTATGTATGCTATGTATGCTACTATACGAATTAGATCAGAATCGAACCGACATCTACTTCCGTGACAAGGAAGTCCTTTACCTAATTAAGTTACTAATTCTAGGAGACAAGAGATTCGAACTCTTAAAAGCAATAGCTATTGAGTTTACAGCTCAACCCTTCTTACCAATAAAGGAACCCTCCTTTATATAGGCGCTAGCTCGGAAAAAAAAAGAGATTTTTTTTTCATGCTTGCGCTTATATTATATATATTTATGGTTAATATTAATTAATCCCGGGCAACTTCCACTACCCGAACCGTATTTCGACTTAACACTAATTAGAGCCACGCATACGAAGATTCCCAATAAAAGAATATATAAAACCTATTTGTTTTTTTTACTTGTTACTAAGAAAGCAAACTTATTGCGCATGCCCCTTTCAGCATGTGACGAGTGGTTAGTACCAATCCAAGGTCTATTCACCGTGACATGGTGATTCACGATTACTAGTAATTACTTATTCATATAGTCGAATTTCAGACTACAATCCTTAAAATTTATATCCTATTTTTTGAGATTAGCTTAAATTCACATTTTCGCATCTCTTTGTTTAGGTATATGTGGCACGTCTATAGCCCACAATATCAAGGCCATGATGACTTGTCTTTGTCCCCTTTTTCTTTCCAAATTTCCAGGACTGAATGCTTTATCGTAAATAAAAAAAATAAAGCCAGGGATTACGTTAATTTCATGGAAACCACAGTTTCACAACATTAACTGGAAACAGCCGTGCAACTCCTGTAATAAAATTATTCAAATTGTGGTAAGGTTTTTCGTGGATCATCGAATTAAACAACATACTTCACTACTGGTGTCAGAAACGGTCTAGTGATTTCAGTTCCTGCGTTGCCACATTACTCTTGAGGTGAAATGCTTACACTTTCATTTATAGACCAGATACAAAAATTTCTAATTTCTGCTGCACTATATATAAAATATATTATAGCGCGAAGCTATATAAGGAATGCGTTTTAGAATAAATAATAGAAATGTATTATTATAATAGAAATATAGATCTAACCTATGGCATTCATCATTTACTGCAAAGACTACTTGGGTATCTAATCCTGTTTGTTCTCTGTGCCTTCGTCCTTCAACGTCAGTTTTTACATAGAGGGCTGCCTTCGCCTTTACAGAGTCCCTTTGGTATCACGAAATTTCATCTCTCCTCCTCAAGTACTGCCCTCTTACATAAAACTCTAGTCTTATACTAACATTTTATAAGCTATATAGACCGTCTGGGTACCCTTTAAACCTAATTAAGATGAATAACACTAGTCTCTTACGTATTACCGCGACTGCTGGCACGCAATTAGTCAAGACACGATATATATACTGTCATTATCAATATATAAACAAAGTTTCATTCAATTCTAATAAAATCTTTTCATATGGGACGGCCAGCCCTATGGTGTTATACAACTCGCCCTCACAATAAGACTTCTCTTAAAGGTATCGGGCTTGACCCATAGCTGTTTGCTCCCCATACTGGAAGACTTGCCACTTCTCCAAGTTGCCAGTTCAGCCGTTAGGCCATTGACCAAGATTCCTCACTGCTGTACTAACTTGCATTGGGGTTTTTTCAGACCCAATGTGGTCGATCAACCTTTCAGATTCGACTACGAGAGTTTAAGGCTAGTTAAGTCATCACCTTAACTACTACCTATCTCGAAGATATTTATTATCCTCTTAAAGCAGAAAAAAAAGAGCAAAAAAAAATATATAAGGGAGTCAACTTGCTGAGGGTTTTCCCCCCTCAACACTTGTCCTTGTCTATACCCTAATTTTTTTTTATTATATCTTTCCTTTATTTATTATGAAGGATTTACCTCCACTTTAAGGCCGGCGAAGAATATCATTATACTCACCTGTACACCACTTTTTAATTTATCAATTAAAACGTACGATTAGCATGTGTCAAGCACTTGGACAGCATTCAATCAGAGCCATCACCAAACTCAACTTTTACTTTGACTTTTTTTTCGGATATAGAACTATTCATATATCACTAATGGATCTAAATCCATTGACTAAGGTAAAAACATATAAGCTATTTACTGTGAATTTTACTAAAACAGATAATTTTCTATAAAATGCTAGTTGCTCGCGGTTTTTCATATAAATTATATAAATAATTTTGTATTATTTTCTTCCTATACATCATATAACTTTTATTAATTTCCTGGGTGCTAATTCCTGAAACGAATAGCGCCTTCAGGATAAATTGTTATTGTTCTTATAACTTTCCTCAATATAAACACTTAGTACTAATAACGAATAGCCCCTGGGGGGCGAGTAGACGAAGTCTAGTAAAAATAAAAAAAATAAAGTTCTTTATTTTTTTTATTGCTGGATTTTTTTCGTAGTACATATCCGGCGGAGCCGGATTAGTACTAGCAAGCTCTAGCTTGCTGAGTCCGTAGGACTACTAAAAATATTCGTAGGAATAGTCTAGTGGAGCTTTTGGAACTCCTGCCTACTCTTTCTTCGATATTTTTAGCCCGAACGAAGTTCCCTCCTCTGGTATTTTCGGAGGGGGCGAACGAGTAAAAAAAAAATATATTTTTTTTTATAGAGAGCTTGCGTAGACGAAGTCTCACCCTACGGTAGACGAAGTCTCGAGCTAGCGCGATTTCCTATTCCCGACGTAGCCGGGAATCAGCAAGCTCGTAAGAGCTTGCAGATTTTCATATCCTTCGGTACGCAAGCTAGCGCAAGCTCGAAAATACTAAATTTTTATCTTTTTTTTTATATAGGCATATTTCTTCGAAATCAGCCTAGCCAGCATATCCTTCGGATAGGGAGAGACTTCGTCTATCGCTACAAATATTAATGTAAATCTAATCCGTCTTTTATATAAGAACTAGATAGTACCACGAACACCTGCGCCTGGATGAAGGCTATTGCTAACTCTAAACCTGAAAAGGCTATAATAAATAATAAAGGTATTAATCCTAAAATGAAGAATATAAAACCAGAATTCATTATATTATAAACAAAACCACTTAATATGCTTAATAACATGTGACCAGCTGCTAATCTAAGACCTAAAGATACATTTCTGGCAAGGTATTTACACCTTTAAAGATGATATTTTATATTTATGCCCCTTGTTACGAAGTAACAAATCCATCCCACCCTCACAATTTAATTTAATAAACTGCTATGCTAAATACATTGATATTTTTCTTATACTAAACTCGTACAGCTTAATGTAAATCTAATCCGTCTTTTATATAAGAACTTGATAATACCACGAACACTTGCGCTTGGATAAAGGCTATAGCTAATTCAAGACCTGAGAATGCTATAATAAATAATAAAGGTATTAATCCTAAAATAAAGAAGATAAATCCTGAATTCATTATATTATAAACAAACCCACTCAAGATGCTTAATAGCATATGTCCCGCAGTGATATTCGCGGCTAATCTAAGACCTAATGAAACGTTTCTCGCTAGATATGATATGAACTCGATAGTCACTAATAAAGGTAAAAGTGCTAAAGGACAACCAGCAGGTACTAATAAAGAAAAGAATTTTAAACCATGTTTTTGGAATCCTAATATAGTTGCACCTAATACTATTGTGAAACTAAGAGCAAATGTTAACGCAAAATGGGCTGTAGAAGCAAAGCTGTATGGACAATACAGTAAGTCTTATAGACTTACCGCGGTGGACTATATCTTAATCACTTAGTTGTTATTTTAAAACTGTGTTAAGTGATCTTTCACACGTAGTCTCTGAGGATCCTACTCATAACGAGGCAGAAAAAAAAAATAAATAGAGCAGCTTTGCCTAGCCTGCTGAGACTTCGTCTATCCCGACGAAGTGGGGATACGCCTATTTTTTTTTATCGCTTGTTATTTTGGTTTCCTGCTGATAGTTCATTGTTTCATCCTTTAAGATTTTCACCAGTATTGGTACCTAAAGGCATTAGAAGTTTCCAGCATATAGTGAAATTTATTATATTTTATTATTATTATTATTTATCTATGATATTAGAATTATCTAAACATTTATCTATTCTTCTATTGTTATTCTCTTTCTATTCATATTACTTTGAATTAACTTTATCTTTTCTAATCCTTCATCCGTTAAATGGGCTTTAGATTTTATTAGTTCGGCTATTTGTGCAAAATCTAAGTAATCATATTGTTTAATACCTAATAATGGATATTCGTTTAAGAAAGGTATTAGCTTATCATTTATATCTGAAAAGATTGTTACTAAGTATTGACCTTCATCACGTCCTGGTGATTTGTAATATCTACCACAGTTTAGATAAGTAGTTATATCCTTTAACAACTCTTCATCTTTAATATGTTGAGTCAATGAAAATATTAAACTAACATTTCTATTATTTTGAGTTATAACTTGGAAACTTCCTTCAGCGTCTATAAATCCTCTAATTCAATTTAAGTTTTTAATCTTAACATTTAAAGTGTTATATCTTACTGAAGGTCTCACTACTGCTTTTGCAGTAGGGAAACTCTCTTTAAACTTATCTGATAGACCTCAGTTTAATGAAGCTTTAATTCCTACTAACTTCAATATACCCTTTAGAGATAAATGCTCTTTATTCTTTATTATAGCTATAGCTTGCTTAAATAAAAGATAATCAGCTCTCTTTTGAGATATTAAAGGATAACTATCAAAATGATCTGTGATTATTTGTAAATTATTTAAAGAACTTACACGATATTGCATAGAATCAACTCCATGTTTATAGATCTTTCCTGTTTTAAAAGTTCTTTGAATAGCTTCTAATAATTTAATATCTTTATTATGTAAAGATATACTAAAGATAGGCTTAACTTGTCAACCAGTTAAGCTTCTGTCTTTTTTAAATATAGAAAGCGAGAAACAACCTTCTCCATCTACAAACCCTGTAAGATAATCAGGATTAAGGTAGAAGGTGTTTTTATTGTTAAAACTATATCTAGGACTATCCTTAGATATGTTTATTTGTGTATCTGGCTGAGAGTCAGAGTTAAGAGAAGAATATGATTGTACTTGAAATATAGGTTTACTATGTAATCCTGATACTTCAAACATGTTTGAGATAAATAATGATAAAATATAAAGGCTCCTGTTAACCATACCCATTAAATTATTTATTAATATAAATATAAATAAAGTATATATAAATGGGAAATAAATTTGACCATTTTTAGGGTTTATTTGATTTGTAACTATATTATGTATAGTTACGTATAATGATTCTTGAGCTATTGATCAGTTATTACTAACTAATTTATTATAGTTAGTTGAAACTATACTTAAAACTAATATAATTAAAGCTCCTATTGTTAAATATAATCCTATGTTAGTTAAAGATAGATGTAAGTTACCACCTAAAACTTCTAAATTTAATATGTCTCTTATTTCAAATTGATCTAAAGGACTTCTTATTTCTTTAGCTTGCGCAAAGAATAAATTTTGTTTTTCTATAGAAAACATCTAGTAGTATTATTACTACTATAATATATAAATCTTTAAAAAGCTAAATATTGGCAAAATAGGTATGAGCTTGCTAGCTTTTAGCTTTAGCTGTAAGCTAGCTAAGAGCGAGATATGTATAGCCTTCTATGAAGAGCTAGCGCCCTCCTCCCCTTAATATATATTATATTTTATTAATAAACATACGTGATAAGAATAAACGCACTATTCTTGGTAATATGTATTTAGATAATACGTATAGAATAAATACTATTATAGCAAAAGCAAATACTACTTCATTCATATAATAAAAAGGTACTAATTGTGGCATATTAATTTTGATTATGATAATTATAATACGTGCACAACGCGTCACTCGTAGGTAAATAAAAAGTATATAAGAGCGGACTTCGTTCTAGCTAGCTTGGCTATAGGTTTGCTAAAGCTAACCTTATATACTATATATTAAACTATTCATAGAATAATCTAATACGTTTAAAATTAAAGAAGGATATACACCCAATACAACTGTAAATAATACTAATATAAATAATAAAATAAATTCTCTTTTATTTACATCGTATATACTTTCTTCTATAAATCTAGTGAAAGAACCTCCGAAAGATATTCTATTAAACATATATATAGTGTAGGCTGCAGAAAATACTACAGAAGAACAAGCGAAAACACCTAATACAGGTAATCTTTCTATTATACTATAAAGTGACATAAATTCACCTACAAAATTTAAAGTTAATGGAGCACCACAATTACCTAAAGCTAATATAAAGAATAATATAGCAAATATAGGCATTAATTGAGTAATTCCTCTATAAAAATATATAAGTCTAGTACCTGTTCTATCGTATAATATTCCACCTGCACATATAAATAAACCACTTGACACAAACCCATGGGCTAAACCTAATATCACACTTCCTTCTAATCCTTGCATAGTATTACTAAATACTCCTATTAAATAAACTGAAGCGTGACAGACTGAACTATATGCTATTAGTTCTTTTACATCTGTTGTTCTTAGTGTACTAAAACTAGCATATATAATTGTAATTACCGCTATAGTAAATACAACAAAAGTATAATCTAAAGAAGCTTTAGGTAATATAGGTAATATTAATCTAAATACACCGTATAGACTTAATTTTAATACTATTGCGGCTAATACAATACTTCCACCTAAAGGAGATTCAACGTGAGCTTTTAATAATCAATTGTTTAAAAATATTGTAGGAGTTTTTACAGCAAATGATATAAATATTCCTATAAATAAGAATATTTGAGTTTTATATTCAAAATTTAGTTTAAATAAAGTATCAAAATCTGTACTACCCATTATAGAAGATGTACTTAAAATCGACAGTAGTAAAAACAAAGAACCTCACAGCGTATATAAAAATAAATAGTAGCTCGCACTTACTTTATTATCTGATCCATATAAACCTATTAATATAAATAAAGGAGGTAATATAGATTCAAAGAATATATAGAATGACATTATGTCTAAGCTCATAAAAACTGCTAATAATAATGTTTCTAATAATAACATAATTATTAAATAAGATTTTACATTTTCTTTTATAGAATCTCAATTAGATAATAATGCTATAGGCATTATTATTGTAGTCAATAATATAAAATATATAGAGATACCATCTACACCCAAGTAAATGTCGAATAGTTGTACATTGTAGTGTTCTTGTACAAATTGAAATTGATTAGTACTGTTATTAAATAAAATAAACATAACTAATGATATAATTAAATTTATAACACTAGTAGTAAGCGCAATCGTTTTAGTAAATAACTCTGAATTTTTATATGATCCTGAACTAGCTACAACCATTGTCCCTAGTAGAGGTGTAATAATTAACGAGGATAATAACATATGTTGAAGATTGATATTTATTGCTCTTCAAATAATTTACTATGTCCGCCTATATACATGTGTCTCATGGCCTTTATGATAAAGAGTATGCTATTGATACTCTTTATCATAAAGAGTTAATACAGCAGTAGCTGCTTGTTCTACCTCCACTATTCCTGCCTTAGCTTGCTGCTATGCACTTATCCATATTCCCGAGCTTCGCCCCCCGAGCTTGCTGGTCCGTAGGACTAGGGGGCGAAGCTCGGGAATATGGGATCGGGAATCGGGAATAGCCTAGCAAACAATAATATTGGTAGAACGCTTATATATAATACCATCCATATTCCCGAGCTTCGCCCCCCCCTGAAGAATGCCACCCAGTGGGAGGCTACGCCGGGAATCGGGAATATGGATTAACTCTATGTGTTTGCTGAGTCCGGAGGACTATATTCTTCTGGCGCAGTATTTTTTTCTACGTTATTTCCGCCGAAGGCGGGAATCAGCAGGCTCTAAAATTACTAAAATTACTAAAACATGTTCACATTTACTACAGTTATTCCGAATATATATAATAAACAAGGAATTAATATTATAAAAGCAAATAAAATAGGTAATAACACAGTTCAACAGAATGACATTAACTGGTCAAAACGTATTCTAGGGAATGAAGCTCTTACCCAGATAAATATAAATACCATTATTGAGCTTTTTATACCTAAAGTTATACTATGTAAAAAGCCATCTACAGAAGAACTAGTCAAAATTCCTCTTAATTTAAAATATTCTAAAGATGTAATTCAGTTTATATCGAAAATATATGCATATATATAATTTAATAAGTCAAATCAATATACAATGTCAAATTCTAATAAATAACCACCTAAAAATAAAATACTAGTAAATATACACATTAATACAATACTAGCATATTCAGCTAAGAAGAAAAAGACAAATATTACTGCAGCGTGTTCTGTCATAAATCCACTTACCAATTCAGATTCCTTATACTCAAAATTATTAATTTATAGGTTTAAATATGTACATGTTTTTATAGATTAGTTCATTATTTAAATACATAGCTTGCTGAGTCCGTAGGACTACTACAGTTACTTTAGATATATTTAAATAATTAGCTAATTCTACATTATTATCAAATTTTTTGATTAGATTATCTTCTAAATCGAAGATTCCTACACCATTTGAATATTTATTTCTTTTTTTTGCCATTAATTTTTTAGTTTCATCACTATGTATTCTACCAAACATAGGATTTAACTCACCGGGTTTACTTATTAATTCTAATACTTTTTTGCTATGACTTTTACCAAACATAGGATGATTAGTTTTATCTTTATAGCGTTCAATCATTTTCTGTATAGCCTCATCCGTATGTTTATAACCTAACATACTTGAAGCTTCTCTTTTCATATTATAAAGAGTAGAAAAATCCAACGCTTTTATGTAACTAGTAGGCGAAGCCCCTAATTCAGTTAAACTTTCATTACTTAATATTTTAGTCTCATAGCTAAAATATTCATAAATAATTCAATTGAACTTATCTAATCCATATTTGTCAAAAGCTTTTTGTATAGTCCTTCGGACTCAGCAAGCTCTTAAATTCGACTTTTTATTGTTTAAATGTTCATTAAGTCTAATATAAAAATCTTTAGCGCTTCCAATATATTGTTTACCATTAACAGTATTAATAAAGGAGTAAATACCCCCCTTATTCTTTAGAATTTCTTTATAAGAATCTACGTAACCTTTATCATGCAAGGTTCTTATAACTAGTACAGGGGTAGGGTTTACTGTTGGTATATTAATTGAAGGCGAACTTGCGTCTGAGTAAAATCTTTTGGTTATTTTAAGGGTTCCGCCTTGCTGGCTAGAAAATAAATATTTATTAGTGTAGTTACACATACATATTGCCTCCGGAGATTTAACTCTAGAGGGTAATAATTTTGAATTTATTAATCTTATATTTTCATATAAGTCTGGACTATACCTTATTTAATATCGAGCTTGCTCGATATTAAATGATCACATCTAGTCTCTGAAGATTCAACTTAAGTTGATTACCTGCTGATTCTCTTAATTAAGAAATTCCAGCAATTTGTGATCTTTAAAGAGGCCAAATCTGGTTAAATAGCCTCTGCTAAATCAAATGGTGCACGATTAGTCTCTGCCACAGAACCTATAAAGAATATTATTAATATACAGAATAGAGGTAAAGCTAATCATACTATTTTTTGGAATTGTACATTTATATTTAAATTTAAGCTATTTGTTATCATTATTATTATTAATAATACAGAACTTAACACTAATTCATAACTAATTAATTGAGCTGTACTTCTTAAAGATCCTAAGAAAGCATACTTACTATTAGCACTTCACCCGGCTAATAAAATTCCATAAGTAGCTAAACCTGAAACAGCTAACATATACAATATTCCTAATTCCATATCCCCTAATGATAGTCCAGGACCGTAAGGAATAACTGCATAACCTAATAAAGCAAATATTAATGTCACTATAGGTCCTAAGAAAAATAGTATTAAATTAGCTTGTGTAGGAGCTACATATTCTTTTAAGATTAATTTTAAAGCATCTGCAAATGCCTGTAAAAGACCGTAATCAATTGTGTTATAAAGATTTTACTCTTAATCCATCTCTCACAAGATGGTTCAGACTATGTTTTCTTCTAATTTTTTTTTTATAATGAGTATCCCTGCGGGATTAGCAAGCTCGTATTTCTGTCATACTATTACAAATTAAATTAGAAGGAGAATACTGAAGTATTTATATAAAAATACTCTTTAGTCGTTGAACGTTCTTATTAGTAATAATAAGCTTCGCTTCAAGTTAGCTTAACAGCTTTTCTTGAAATTCATCCTCTGTTTACCTTAATTTAGTTAAAAATAAGGGGGACTAAACGGGTTTTAATCCTACTGCGTTAGGACCAAGTCTTCTTTGCATACTTGCCATAGTTTTTCTTTCCGCTACAGTTACATAAGCTACCACTAATAAAGCGGGTAACATTAATATTATATTTTCAATTATTGAAATAATAGTAGGAGAATAATTCATTTTTTTTTTATTTGCTAGTGCTCCGAAGGAAGCACTACATCTTTCTTTGTTAATGTGTGCTAACTCACTAGGCAGATTTCTATAGCTAGTAGGAGGCAGGAAGGAGTAATATCCCAGCTACGCAGGGATCCGCAAGCTCTAAAATAAAGTTATTTATTTTAGAGCTTGCGTAGACGAAGTCTCTCCGTGTAACGAATATTACCCCTCCCCTAATTCCGGCTCAATATCCCTCCGGGATTAGGAGTCAGAAACCACTAAAAATTTTTCTAGATTGCGAGCTAGCGCCGTTGGCGATTTTCATATCCATATCCCGAGCTTGCTGTAGACGAAGTCTCTCCCTCCGGGGGCGAAGCTCGGGATCCGCAAGCTCGAAAATACGGCGCATGCTCGTCCCTAAATAGAGCTTGCTAATTTCTGATCCCGCCGAAGGGGGGATATGAAATATCAAACTAGAAATAAGCTAAGCATAAATATAGTAAGCTAGCTATGTTTTATTTTGTTTTGTTTAATCTTATAATATTAATAATACTAAATTAGTGTACGAAGCAGTAGCCATATTCCCGATTCCCGATTCCCCATTCCCGATTCCCGATTCCCTATTCCCGGCTGCGTAGCTGCCGGGAATAGGGAATAGGGAATTAGGGAATTAGGGAATTCGGGAATTCGGGAATTAGGGGGAGGAGTAGACGAAGTCTAGAGCTTGCTAATTCCTCCGAAGGATGGAATAGTCTAGGGCGTAGCTCTAGACTTCGTCTACTAGATAAATAACAGAAGAATAAAGCTAAAGTTAGAGCTATTAATGTTTATAAGAAGCATTTAATCTCTTAAATTCATTGACTTTATCTAATATTTGCGAAGTATAGTTAACATTTTCTTTCTTTAATTTACCTTCTATTTCTAATCCTTTCTGTAATAAATCATTTATTTCTTGACCACGTGTTGTTATTAAACGATCAATAATACTTATTCTTCTACTAAATTTATCTGCATCAGTGTCCGACATAGTACCAGGAACATCTAATGACATATTACCGCCTGCATCTGTTATAACATTTATATTATTAGTCAAGATGATACTGTGAAATTGACTTATAAAATCAGAAAGTTGAGGTAATAGTTCATTAATCTTTAAAGTTATATCTGTAAGCTCTACCGGTGAAACCGTACTTTTTAACGGAAGATTCACAAAGACATGAGGTCTAGGTATATCTATATCTTTATATGTTAAAAGATTAATTAATTTTAGGGCTTTTGCCTTCATATTTTTTATTGTTGTAATTTAATTATAATACGTGCACAACGCGTCACTCGTAGGTAAATAAAAAGTATATAAGAGCGGACTTCGTTCTAGCTAGCTCTTATATACTATATATTAAACTATTTATAGAATAATCTAATACGTTTAGTTTATGGCAAGGAGGAACTTTGTTCTAGGCGAGCTTGCGTAGACGAAGTCTCTCCCATCCATATCCCGAGCTTGCTACGCAAGCTAGGGATCAGGAGGGAATACTAGTAAAAAAAAATAGGGTGGCATTCATACACTTCGTTAGGGGAACGAATCGAGCTTGCTGGTCCGTAGGACTACCGACCCCTTACTCGAGGGCGAAGATGCTCTCCACGAATAGTCCCAGCCTACGCGCACACAAAAGAGTAGCTTTAGCTGGCTATTTTTTTTTATATCTAAGCGTACTCCTATTTATACGAAGTCGTACCCTCCTTCTATAATTCGTGCTTTAGCTTTATAGCTTTAGCTAAGCCAGCTAAGCTAGATATTAAATATTATGATCTAGAAGCAAAAATAGCCGATAAAAAAATTTTCTTTATTGATTTAATAGACTACTTATTATCTTTATAATATAGATTTCTCTATACCTATCTCATCTTAGACTCGAACTAAGATCTAAATATTAGAAGTATTCTGCTCTGCCATTGAGCTAATGAGACTTAAATCTAGCTTTTCATGTATACGAGGAATCGGCCTTGCCCGATTCCCTAACGAAGTGTACCCCTAACGAAGTGTATCCTAATTCGGGAATTCGGGAATTAGGTAATACGAAAAGCAGGCTATACAACTAATTAGCAAGCTATATAAAGCTAGGAATATTATACGTACTATGTAGCGTTAATATACCCAGCGAGTAGGCAGGGAGGCTAGCGAAGCTAGCCTCCCCCTAATTCCCGAATTCCCGGAGGGAATATGGCGCTAGACTTCGTCTGGCGGCGCGAACGAAGTCCGCTCTAAAAAAATATATTTTTTTTTATTCGTCTAATCCCGACGAAGTGGGGATATTCGCCGGGAATATGGTTACTGCTTTGTTATGAAAAGCTAGATATAAATAGGCGTACGGCGCACTACGTACTGAATTTAGCTTTGTAAAGGTAGACTTACAAATGCATGAGGTTTTGGTGGGCTTGATAATCCTCACTCTAAACTAGTGTAGCTTCTATTTAAATTAGCTTGTAATACGTCTGTGTAGAATCCTGGAGTTAATCAAGGATTTCTAGAAGCCACTTTTCCTTCTACTAATTGTGAATATACAATATATAAGAATAATCATGCAGCTATTACACTTACTATAGAACCTATACTACTTATTAAATTTCAACCTGCAAAAGCATCAGGATAATCACTAATTCTTCTAGGCATTCCTTGTAAACCTAAGAAATGTTGAGGGAAGAATGTAAGATTACATGTTGTGTGGACTATATATTGATTATTTTAATTAATTAAAATAACCTCCTTCGTGAAGTCTCTGAGGATCCTACTAATAACATGTGTTGTTACTTTGGTTTCCTGCTGATTGTCTAGATACACTTAAGATTTTTACTTATTTAATAAGTACTTAAGCTTTATGAGAGTTTCCAGCATATAGAAGGATTGGGAGGGGCTAATCAAATTAATTTTGTTTAGGGATAGATTGTATTAATCAATCTTCACCATTAAGAGTTATTCATTCATTTTTATCCATATTATTTTTTACAAGAGTTCATCTAACTTTGAAGTGTTGTCTAGCTCCATTTATGGAAGGGAAAATCAATTCTTCACCTTGTCTATTATAACAATAGACGAATTTACCTCCTATACCATATTGAGGAGCTAATGAACCTTTCAATCCTTTACTTGGATGGCTATTTTCTGTATAAAAATACTTTATACTGTCACTAATAGCTTTCTTTGTCTCAGTTGAAGTCACACTACCAAACTTAGGATGATTCTCTTTGCTTAGTTTTTCTTTTAATTTAGTAATTGTGTCGATACTATGTTTGTGTGCGCAAGCTACTAATGAATTGCCGATTCCCTCCGGGAATACTACAGTTAAAACATTATATTTAGGTGTATAATGATCAATTCATTTTTGTTCTAATATTAAACAAAGATCTTTTTCACATAATTCTATAATTGCCAAAGAAAAATTATCTAAACCATATTTTTTCATAGCTCTAATTATAACTAACTTAGATGGTTTTTGTGAGTTAGTATAGTAATAATAACTAACCATTCTGCTAGTTAAATTTGTGCTACTACCTATATATAAATCATTAGTAATGTTATTTATAAACAAATAAACACCTGATTTTTTTCTTAATTCTTTATATATATTTATTTTTTCTTTGTTAACATTTTCAAAAAATAATTCAAACTCTTTAGGATCAAACTGAGAATTTCTACGCTTTGTAGAAAATCATCTATGTAATCTATCCTTCATTACAAAAGTACTTCCCTTTAGAAAAACCCCTATGAATAAAAGTCAGAATTGAACTTTAGCTAAATTTAAGTTATAATTTAAACCTAATATTTTAGGTATTCAGAAGTATCAACCAGCAAACATTGCGAATACAGCTCCCATACTTAATACGTAGTGGAAATGCTATTTTTAGTATTTAATAAAATTGTGGACTATATCTTTACCTGTAATTAATATGTTATTTATTTTCAGGAGCTTGCTCGTCCTCCTGATCCCTAAGGGATATGGATGGACTAGGGCTAACCCCCAAATGTTTGGTAACAAAAGGTACTTTATATCATAAAGGGTTATTATATTTAATTCAATTAATCATGAAATCTGAGTATATTTTATGTTCTATACTACCTTTAGGTGATGTTTTATATCCCCTAATTTCTATGAAAGGTTTAATTTTACTTACTCTGTAAAATTTAATATCAGAATATAATCTATTATGCATAAAGTAATCATATATAAATAACATATTATTAACATTTTGAAATTTAAAGGTTATAGATGAGAATTCTTTTTCTAGCGAAGCGCGCTGATCCCTTTGGGATAAGGAGTTTGATCTTTTACGTTTAATAATAGTAGGTTTAGAATTTAATAGAGTATTATCAAAATTTAACTTGGAAGAATATTCATTATATTCAAATTCCAAATTACATTCTATTCTATTTCCAGCATAATTAAATACTATAGAACCGTCAGTATCTATTAAACCTGCATAATAAGGATCATATAATTTTATATTATAATCAGCTTCAATATAATCTAGATTATATAAAGCACAAGCTTCTTTAAAACCTGGTACTTTAAGTCTGATTAATCCATTAATATGTTCTAAAATATATTTCATCTCTTCTTTTGTAGATACTATATATATTGAATAAGGTTTATTTTTATCTGCTCTAATTCTACCTATATGTAAATAATTTTGTATGTGTGTTAAAATTCTAATATCTCTATTATGTAATTTTATTCTGATTTGTTTAAGAACTCTTTGTTTATTAGTAGAATTTGTTCTAATATCAAAATTTCCATCCCCATCTATTATACCGGCAAATCAATTTCAAAATTTATAATCTTCAGTATCAGGTAACTGACGTATAGTCTCTGAGAATCCTTTTCAGTTTTCTGCTGATTGTGTATTCATAAGTTCAGAACTTATTGCTATATTGTTATTTTGACTATTTAAAAGAAAAATATTCTTACTAACATCTAATTTATAAAGATAAGCCGTATAAATAAATAGTAAACAATATGCAAATAATACAGTTTCCAGCATATAGTCAGTTGCAAAATAGCACTTAAAAGAAGATATACCATTCAGGCCCATTTGAGCAACTACATAATAAGTATCGTGGAAGGCTATATCAAGTGAAGCATTAGCTAACACAACACCACTCACGTGTATGTGTTCGATTTAATTATATTAGTTACTTCTATGGTAACTAAATAAGTACCCATTGTACGTAGTATTTTTTTTCAATATTAGATCTTATTGTATCATGAGAAATATTTAAAGCTTTTGCTGCAGCCAGTATTCCATCATATTTTTTGCCGAAGGATGAAATTCTCCATCTTTAAATACAAAGATGGCTTTTCTAATATGTTTTTGACTCTTCATTTTTTCTATTAAACTCATATACTCAATAGAATCAACCTCCATTAAAGGTTTATCGTTTTCATTAAAGAGTTGATTGGATATATATCAAGAAGATCTAAATAAAGATTTATCTGCCATAGCTCTCTTTAAAGCTATACTAATAGAAGAACTTCCTAATTGTACTGCAAGTGATCTTAAAGAAGGAACTATAACTAACAGTGTTTTAAATTCATCGTAAATATATACAGAGGCTGAAGATCTACTCTTTGAAATTCTTAACTTAGTGTCTTGCAGATGTGGGACGCCTATATTTCTAGCTGCTTCCTTCACTGCATTATATTCAGGTTTAATTAATTGAGAGCGTGCTGAGTCCTACGGACTACCAAAAAGTTTCTCTTTCTTCTAAGTTATGTACATTTAAATCTACTTTCTCTAAAACAATGAAAGCAAAATTAACAAGCCCGTATTTTATAATAGCACTTGAAATAGGTCTTCCTTTTTGTGTAGCAGCCAAGGCCAAATTAAAATAGTTATATAGTCTAGTTTTAATTGATCTTGAGCTTCCTACATAACATTTACCATTCAATTTATTAACTATCATGTAAATATATCCTGTTTTATCTTCTTTAAACTCTTTATATAAATCTTTTCTATCTTTATAGAAATTTTCGTATATTTTCAAGGCCTTGTTAGTAGGCGAAGCCCTTAATCTATCCAAAGCATTAAGTATATTTTTATTTAATAAAATAAATGAAACCAAAAATAGTAATATACCACTCACTGTCGTTTCATTAGGTCAGTGATCCCCTAATGGGTCTATTTATAATTTTTAACCGAATAAAATACATTAATCATTTAATCTTTCATAACTAAATATGTAACCATTATAACAACCCCCTATTTTAGCATATTTTTTAATTGTACTATGACTAATATTTAAGTCTCTTTGTGCATCCGTTACTCCTTCATACTTACGTATGAAATTTTTATTAGTATCGTACACAAATATTCCTTTTCTAATATGACTCATATTATTAATATCTAATATTAATTCTTTACATTCTTTATGTGTTCAATTAGATATTAAAGGATTATCACTTATATTATAAGGTATGTTGGTAAAATATCATTCACCTCTAAATATAGTTTGCTCTCTTATAGCCTCAACAATAGTAGAGTGATTAGATTTAATTAAATGAGCTAAAGATGAAACGGAAGGGAAAATAACCAATAAATTTTTAAAGGAATCATAAATATAAACAGGATAAGCTGATTTAGCTTCTATCATTCTTACTTTACTTTCCATAGAATGACTTTTATTATAAAAAGGGTTATTTTCACCTGTTAAAGCTTTAGCTATTAAACCTTTAGTTGTATCACTATGTACTCTATTACTAGCCAATTCTGATAATAATTGTTTAGTTTCTTCTGTATGCTTATATCCTAAAGAAGAATAACCTTGCTTTAATACATTATAATAAGGCAATATAGATGTTATAAAATAAGTCTCTCTAACAGTTAAAACCTGGGGTTCTACATACTCCACTATTAGTAAAGTAAAGTTAGATTGACCATACTTAAGTAAAGCTTTTACAATGGGCATATTAGCATTTTGTCTACTTTTTAAGAAAGTATTGTTAAGATAATTTTTCATTCTAGAAGCTAAGTTAATAGAACTACCTATATAAGAATGCCCGTTTATGTTATTTATTAAACAGTAAATCCCTGATTTATCTTTTTGTTCTTTTAAAATAGAAGATCTATCCTCTTTAAATTGAGAATATATCTTTAGTGTTGCTACTAACGAAGTGTATCCCGCCTTCGGCGGGAATACAGCTAAAGCTACGAAATTTTTTGTATTATCTTCTTTACTAGAAGTTGAGTAATGGTTACGTAAGCTATAAATAGTTTTTGAATTAAAACTATTGTTACTAAATGAAGAGGCGGAGCCTATTAATGCATTTTTATTTCACGGACTATATCTTCTCGTAAATATATTACGAGGATCGCGTGTAGTCTCTAAGGGTCCTACTAAAGCATTAAATACCCGTAGGTTCCCTGCTGATTGTTCAAAATTATACATTGTCACTGAATATAATTCTAGTAGTATAATTGTCAGAAGTTCCCAGCATATAGCGATCTTTAAAGGGAGAGCTAAGTGGTTTTTTATTAACCCTCCTATTGTAAACATAAATACAAAACCTAATGAGAATAACATAGAAGGTGTCATTTTTATAGATCCTCCATAGCAAGTAGCTAATCATGAGAATATTTTTATACCTGTAGGTACAGCTATTATTAATGTAGCTGCTGTAAAGTAAGCTCTTGTCGAACTTAGTAATTTGGACAGTATCTTAATTTAACGTAATATGTTAAATTTCTTGCGTGCTTGTCTCTGAGGATCCTTTTGATGAAATACTTTTAATTTTTTTGATACCTTTCTCTTCTAAATGTTTACCCTCTGTTATCATAATATAAACTTTTCTAAATTTAATATAATCTACATATTTACCAGCAAAAATATTATATTTATCAAAGTAATTAATTAAATGAGCTGCAGTTTTATATCCTGTACTTTTATAACATCATACACCTGTATGATATTGAGAAAGATTACCCATTTCTAATTCATTATATAATAATCTTAAAGGTAATACATCATTTTGCTTTAAAGAAAATTCTAATCTTATACTATATCCAGCTTTGTGTGTTTTACTTTTTACAACACTTATATGGAAACATCCATCAGCTTGAGTAAAACCCGCCAATCAATAATTATCTAAAGATAAAGACATTAAGGGAGGTAATATATTAATATTAAAATCTTCACTATAATTATGTTTAATTAATTGTTCATATTTATAATTACTTACAAATTTCCCATTAATTAAAGATAAAATAATAGATAAGCCTTCTTTATTTTTACAAATATATCTCACAGCTTTTTTATCTTTAATTTTATATATATTACCGTGACCTATACGTTTTTTAATAAGGTAAGCCAAAGATGAATCATTTTCGGAAAACACTATATGTAGTTCTTTCTTACCGAATCAACCATCACCTTCTATTAACCCAGCTAAAAAATAACCAAGCTCTTCATCATTAAGATTACTATTATGAATAGGGACATGCTCAGATATTTTAGGTAATTCAAATCATTTATTATAAGTATTTTTAGTAGCGGCCTTAGCCATTGTACTAAAACAAAAAAAGTTTCCTGCTGATTGTCTTGTTAAATATAAGTAGATTGTGCCTAACGCTATAAAAACGAGTGGACTACTTAATCAAGAGTTTCCAGCATATAGCAAGATTTTTACCGTGAACACAAGTTTATCCACGTCTAATCCAACTGTGTACATGTGATGCCAAACCGTTAATAAATATTTTTTTTTATTTACCCATACAAGGTGCTAGCTCTGTATGCTTCTTTCACAAGAAGTGTCGGACTATATCTTCATCTTTGTAGCGATTAAAAAAAAAATAATAAATTATTTTTTTTCTAGCGCCGCTCCTACTTTATTTGTCGTACTATTATTTAAATTAATTTGTTTTTGCAGAGTTCTTACTTGTGATAATCCTTCATCAGTTAAATGTAATTTATTATACACTTGGTTATGAACAATTAATCATTTTTCAAAAGAAAAAGCTTTTTTAGTTTGTAATGGAAATAATTTAAAGTATACTATCACATCATGCAATGCTTTAAATCCGGTAGCTGTATAACGATAAACATCCTTAGTTCCAGATCTTAATGTTACTTTACCAAATCCAAATAATTCGTATACTTTATTTAGTATAACACCATCTTTTTGATCTAATATATAACGCATTTTTATAACATGACCTAATGTATATCTAGAGTTAGCTGTAATAGATACATTAAAGCATCCTTCAGCATCAGTAAACCCTGATAATCAACCATCCTGTAATGTAACTGGAACAGGAGTATTATTTAACTTTATAGTTTCAGAACCAAAACGATTATTTAAAGCATTAACTCATAGAGCTAATTGTTTAATTCTATGGCTTTGAGCTATATTACCATTAAATAATAAAGCTAAAAGTAAAATATGTGAAGGGTTATCTACCATTCATCTATAAAAATCATTATTTTTTCCACTCTTTCCTTGAGGAAAATGTTTAACAACACCTATGTTAAATTTAAATTGTATTTTATGAAGTATATCACTTTCTTTTTGAGTAAGAACAAAACGAACTCTTTTACCCTCATCGTAGGTTTGAATAGCTCCATCCCCCTCTGCAAACCCAATAAATCAAGTTAATCATTCATCAGATAAAGGGTCTTTATTTTTAAATAATGTATTATAATAAATATGAAATGCGGAAAATTTAAAAGATGTTTCGCGTGTAGTCTCTGAGACACTCTGTTTGTTATCCTTTAAGGAATACAGGGACAGATTGTCTGCTGATTGAGTATAGCTAATTAGATTTTTACCATACAAGGTACTAATTAGCACTAAACTGTTCCAGCATATAGCGAAATTAATTGTACTCCCTATATCACTATAGGGTGAAGCCATAACACAACTTCATACTATAAATCCTAGTATTCCTATAGACATCATAGCATAGCGATATTTTACGTAAATAAAGTATTATTTTAACCTATTAGAATTCATCTCTAAGTTTAAACTTTTAATTTTATTTAAACCTTCACGAGTTAAATGGGTTTTCGACTTAATAATAGATACACATTCTTTAAAACAAAGATAATCTTGCTGTTTTAAATTTAATAACGGATAAGTATCAAAATGAGGTAAGATTTTTTCTACTATAAGAAAAAAATCTTGTACGTAAAAGTCACATCTAGGTGTAGCTTTATTAGATCTTACTCCTACAGAACCACAATCAAAAAATTTTATGAATAATTTCATTAGCTCTAAGTCTCTAATGTGTTGAGCAATGTGAAATCTACAAGATACTTTTTCTGAGATTACATAATCCTTAGCAGATCTAATGTAAATAGAAAACCCTCCATCCCCCGCTACAAATCCAGATACTCACTGAGGATGCAAAGTTTCAGGTAAAAACGTATCCGGTTTATCCGCAGGTATAATATTAGGATAGTATTTTTGAACCTTTTTGGACACTCCAGTGTTTATATATGCATAATAAGAAAGTACTTTTAAAAATCCTTCCTCACTTAGATGCTCTTTGTTCAGAATAATTTCTATAACCTTTGATCATAATAAAAAATCTAGAGCTTTTTTACTCATAAGAGGGTACTCTATAAAATGAGGTATTATATTATCTTTTATGTAGTTTACATTAGTTACTCTGTATATAGAAATTTTTTTATCTGATCTGTTATATACTTGTCCTACACCAAAAAAAGACTTAATACTTACCAAGATTTGTTCATCTTTTTCGTGTAAATTTATTTCAAAGGAAACTCTAACTTTTCGTTTTAGATCCTCAGATACTTCTATTATTGTAGAAAAACAACCCTCAGCGTCTACAAATCCTGTCACCCAATTAGGATCTAGTTTATGTAAACGATTATCAATAGAGTAATTTCTTTTAAATACTTTATTTACAGGTACTGCATTATTAAACGATCTTCGAGTACTTTTATAAAATATTGGACTATATCTTAATCTTTCAGATTGAAAGATTCCCCTCGTGTAGTCTCTGAGGTTATAAAAAATAAAATATATAAAGAGAGTAATCTCCTTTATAAACAATATAAATTTATTTACCTGCTGATTGCTCATTGTAATATCCTTAAAATTTTCACTGAAATACTTATTATTTCTAGTATTTAAGATGTTAGAGGTTCCCAGCATATAGAGGGGTTTTACGTAATTATTAATTAACGTAGGCCAATTGACCATTCCTATGTACCCAAATATTGGTTTATTTGAATTAGTTGAGATAGTTGTACTAATTATACCGAAAGCTGGCACGATTAATATATAACATTAATTTTGATTAATTTAATAGTCGTAAATAAAACATAGAGTTAGTCCTACTAATATTAGGAAGTTTAACTTAATGTCTAGATCTATTATAATTAATACTCAAAGATTTACATCTTTGTTAGGACTCTATCTTATACTGAATTTCTATTCATAGAAATTTTTAATTTTCTTATTTTATCTAACCCTTTTTCCGTTAAATGATCTTTTTTTTGTATAAGTAAATAAGCTTTTCTTCATTTAAGATAATTAATATGTTTACTAGATTGTAAATGAAAATGATCAAAATAATTAATCACCTTTTTAGCTGAACCAAAACTAGTTGATCCATAATAATAAGTACCCTGACTTGATCTATAACCTATATTACCTCCAAAAAATTCCTTTAATAATAACAATATAGGATTATCTTTTTTAGCGGAGCGTACTACTTGGTAATTTAATCTAATTTCAGGTCTAGGCTTATCATCTCTAGTAATAATTTTTATTTGAAAACTAGCATCTGCATCCGAAAATCCGGCTATTCAATGATTATATAAATTATTAGAATCATTTATTTTAAATTCTAGATTTTCTTTTGCATATGTAGGGTAAGCTAATATATTATTAAGAACTTGATTAAATTTATTTAAAGTTCTCAATTTACCATTAATTAAATTAATTACTCTAAATAAACCTTCTTTGTTAGATATAATATATAAGTAAGCATTTTTATCTTTAACTTTTTTTACATTACCAAATCCTATTACTTCTTTTATATAATAGGCTAATTTAACGTCAGGTGAACTAAATACAATGACTAATTGTTGTTTAGTAGCTTCGCTAGCTTCGCTAGCTTCGCTACTAAAATGCCCATCTCCATCTATCAAACCAGCTAAATAATGCCCAAATTGTTCATCGTTTAGGGGTTTTAAATGAGTAGCCACATGAATAGAAATATTTTTTATTGTTTCAGTATTGTCGCATATAGTCTCTGAGGTTCCACTTTTAAGGTTAACCTTAAAAGTGTTACCTGCTGATTGACTTCATTGTTTTAACTTTTTTACTATATCTTTGAAAGGGGAGTATTTAAAACTTGATATCGAAGTGTTTCCAGCATACAGCAACATTATGAGGCTTATAATTTTTACCTCGGGATGCTACATTTTAGTGTGTAACGTGTAACACTAAAATGTTTGGACCATATCTTTAAACATAATTTATCCGTAATTTTTTCATTTAGCCATAAGAGTCTCTCAGCTTTTAGCTAATAAAGACCCTGAAGGCGCAGTATGAGCTTTCATACTCTTCAATTCATATATCTTAGGCACTAAGTGCAATCTATTATTTTTAGCTGATCTAGAGGGATATTTTTTAAAATATTCTATCAGGTTAAGTACATCTTCTTTCTTAGTCACATATCATTTAAATGAACCATTTCCACCTCTATCTATGTAGACATAACCCCCAAACTGTTCAACTAAAGGTGTTAATAACTCAGATGTCTTTTGGCCTGCAGAAATAGATAATTGTCCATCTGTACTCTTTATAGTAATTGACCCATCTGCATCGAAAAATCCCGATAATCAACCATTATCTCTAGTCAACTTTTCAGGATATTTTAATACTATATCATATTTTACACAAATATAATTTAATTGTATCAATCTATTAGGGTTTCTTATATGACCGTTTACATCATTAATAAGATTTAGAAAACCTTCTTTACTATGTAATCTATATCTTAGTGCACTGACACCTGATCTTAATTTAATTGAACCTCCGTAAACGTTTTTTACAGCTTGTAAAGCACACTCATCTCGAATGTCCATTGTAATTTCTAAACTAGCATAACCTTTTTTAGATAATGAAAAACAACCATCTCCGTCTATTAATCCGGCTAGTCATTGTTTAAATCTTAAACTATTAGGGGACTTACTAAGATTATGAATTGATTTTATGTTTAACAAACGTATGGCCTCTGAAGTTCCTACTAGCGTGCTAAGCGCGTTGGTTACTTGCGAATTATCGTAAATTTTTAGGATTTTTACTATAACGGTGTACAACAAAGTACAACTTATGTGCATAGTACCTAATAAATATAAAACGAACTCCTCGCTTATAGTTTGTTGCGATAAATTGAATTTAAAGGGCCATTTTTGACCGAAGAATCCATTTCTTCAAATTTAACTTACTTGTTTTTCTCTTGTTAAATCCAGGTACCAGTGATATAATAATCATGGGCTTGTGCGTATATCGGAAATACGGAAGAAACCGACTGTACATTAAGCAGCATTTCAGCTACCCACCAGTGAACCAGTCTGTAGCGGTCACTTAAATAACCGACGGTCTTCGAATGAGAATATTCATTGACCGTTAACACTAGTGTTGCTAGTATTTATATTAACTTTTCCTTATGTTATCTATTAACATGTACAATAACGTATACTTTATTATATACGCATTATACTTAAGAGTTACAAGTAATATCCGCTAAATACTAACTAAATCTAAGGTATATTCTATATAGAATATTTACTCTTACGGATCTTATATCTTTTTACATCTGTCCTGAGAGTTTCATAACTTATACGTTAAACCTTGACTTTTTTTCCCTATACTTTAATTAAATTTATTAATTAATTTAGCTTTTTCTTTTAATTCAACTCGTTTTATAGGATCTAAGTGATTTTTATTTAATAAATCACCATGTACTTCTTTTCATGCTACATATGAAGCAGATTTTTTCGTTATTAAGTTATAGTTATTAAAATAAGTAAATACATTTCTACAATTTTCTAATCCGCCTATTCTATATTCATAGGCATTATCAGAACTATGTTTGGATACTTTACCTGCATTAAATAATGAACAGAGATGTTCTAGTATTTTAACATTTTGCTCTCATTTTTGAGAAATATTAAAATTAAAACTGAATCCTTTATCTTTATTTATTGAACAAGTAAAACAACCTTCTCCGTCAGTAAAACCTGAAAGTCAGTTGTTATCTAAACTAGGTAAAATATAGGTATGTTTTATTTCAACTGTATTTAATTGAATTCTTCCTTTAGTTACTCATGTATTAAATCCTTTTACAAATTCTTCAAATTTTTCCTTTCTACGTGGTAATATAAGATTACCGTTAAATAAATGAACAAGCAATTCTATTTCTTTTTTATTTTGAGTAACATATCTACTTGTAGTTTTAGATTGAGGTATTACTTTACCAAACCCTAAAATTTCTTTTATATATTCTAATACATAGATATCTAGGTTACTTTGTGTAATAACGAAACAAAGATCACCTCTATTATTTACGATAAAAGATCCTTCACCTTCTGTAAATCCTATAAATCAAGTTAAGAATTTTTTTGAGGGTGAGGTATTGCCAGGTAAATGTTCATTATATTTGGAGTAAAAGGATTCTAAACAAAAATTACTTGTTGAAGAAGTACTATAATTTAATTTAAATAAAAAGCTAGATTTTTTGGCTATTTTAATTATTGGAATAATAGCTAAAATATAATAATTAATTAAAATATCTCTTAAGAAAAGATGTTGGAATAATATAGGGTCTCCACCACCGGCTACTTCAAAGAATGAAGTATTAAAATTTCTATCAGTTAATACCATAGTAATACCCAAAAAAATATTCTTGGCCTGCTAGACCAGGTCTCATGGTTAATTAATTAACCTCATAAACAAAACTGTTTAAGGCAGACACTCAATATGTCGCCATATTGTTGGGACTATGTTTTATTTGTATAAGTTATATAAATTATTTAAATGATCTCAATTAAATTCTGTTCTTTTATTATTCATTTGTGCTTTAATTTCAACTATAGCTTTAATAGACTCAGATTTTGTATGACTTTTGGCTTTAAAATATGACAATACTTTTATTCAATCTTTATAGTTTAAATATTTACTAGAAAATAAAGGATATTGCTCAAGATATTGAACTAATATAAAATTACTATCTACATTTGTAGTTCTAACTCTATATTCAGGGTTTGGCCTATTCATTCTGGTTTCTTTAACAGTAGAAGATAAAAAGTCCGCAATTAGACTCAAATATTCCAAATTATTTTCATAATTATGATCATTTTGTCTTTGCGATAATTCAAATTTACATTCTATTTTTGGATATTTAGTAGGCGAAGCCTGCTCCGTTACTAAAGTCGTTCTTACTGAAAAATGACCATCTGCGTCTATAAACCCTGCTAATCAACTGTTAGAATTTATATCACTTATATCTTTATTTTTCTTGGTTATATTAAAATCAAATCTTAGATTTAATCAATCAATTAATCTATGTAAAGCATAAATCTTAGGAGTTCTCATATAACCGTTTATAACATTGGCTATTAGAAATATACCTTCTAATTTATTAATTGTTAAGACATAAGCACTAGAACCTTTTTTTTTAGAAATAGATCCATGATTTAATTTAGATTGTAACATTAAAGCTAAAGGAAAATCTCTCGAATCGAATACTATTTGTATTGAAGGGTAATATAAGTCACCTTTAAGTGATCTTTCTCTTTTAGGTACTATAATAGTACCATCTCCTTCAATTATACCAGCTAAATACGAAGAAAATTTAGGATCAAATTCTCCATTATTAGTAGGCGTACCTCATGATGGAATTTTTCTTTTTACAGAAAAGAATTTACGATCTATATTTAAATAAGATTTAAAACATACAAATTTTGGCGAATAGTCTCTGAAGATACTTAATAATTTATAATAAAATAAGCATCCTGCTAATAAAGATATAATAAATAAATATATCTGTTTCCAGCAATTTGCCAAATTTAACACTGGCAGTATTTTACCAGCTAATACAGGTAATGATAATAAAAGTAATACTGCTGTTATAACTACGGCTCATCCGAATAAGGCTAGTTTGTGTAATCTTATTCCTGGTGTTCTCATGTTCACAATTGTTGTGATGAAATTTATTGATCCTAATAAACTACTTACCCCTGTTAAATGTAAAGTAAATATTGCAAGATCTACACTTGGTCCACTGTGACTTTGTAATCCTGATAATGGGGGATAACATTTTTGTATTTATAACCTCATATTTAGTCGCGGCATATTTTATAAAATATGCAGCATACTCTTTTAAATACTATCGTTATTTCTATCATTTTCATGATAGTTTGGACTATACCTTCATCCTAATCCATTCTAGATCTTAATCTTTATATTTAAATTTGTCATTAAGAGCGGAGCCTGATTTGTCTGAAAACTCTTATATTTTCTCTTATACTATTTAATTTTTCATAGTTACCTTTATATTTCACATAAGATCTAGCTCAAATTCTAAATTCTACAGCTTTTATACCTTTCATAGTTTTACTATAGTAATCTATTATATTTGAAATAGCCCGTGAATTTGTAGTAACTACTGTGTGGCGCGAAGCTCGTAATTTTTTTCTACTTACACTTATACCCAATATATGAGCTATAGCTTTTAAAACGATAAAATCTAATTTTTGAGTTATTTCAAAGGCATGAACAATACGAGTAGAAGCTTTATTTACAAGATAAAAACTTCCTTCTGCTTCAGTGAAACCTATAAGTCAATATTTACTCATAACAGATTTAGCTTTATTTGTATCATTAACTTCATAGTTTACTGTTTTTCATGCAGGAGAAATATAATCTAAAGGCATTTGTTCTTTTTGTAGTGCTAGTAATAAATTATCTTTATCTTGAGTAGATAAATTGGGATTTTCTAATATTTCATATGCTTTTTTAAATTTTAAATATGAAAAGTATTTACTAGTCAATAGAGGATATTTATCAAAAATAGGTAAAATCGTAGCACCTATAGTTTTTCTATCTCTTATCCTAAAATCTGCTTTATTACAATCGCTATCTACGTAAATTGAACCTACGCCTAATTGATTTTTAATAAAATGTATAGCTCTTAAATTATAAGTACTCTGAGTTAATTTAAAAAATAGGGTTCATTTTCTTTCAGCTACTCTGACAATCGAAAAACTTCCATCACCATCAGTAAAACCTACTAATCATTGATGGAAATTATCTTTATTTTCGTAATATTTAAATCTATTAATTGATTTAGAATGGTCAAATAAATTATTATTTTCATTAGGATGCTCTACGTTTAGTCTCTGATGGGTTCTAAACATTAATTTAGTTAGTTCCCAGGCATATTGTCTTGTACTTAGGTTTTTTATAAGAAAACCTAAGAATACTATTAACATTATTACTACTAAAATTAAAAGTGAGTAGATAATAGTATAAGCTATATAAACTTCAAGGGTTTCACGCATCGAGTAGAGTTTTATTGCCTCTAAGTTACCAAAGAGCAACACCTTATCCTTCAAAAGTGTTCAACCTGTACCCACACCTCCTTCAATACAAGCAGAGAATATTAATAATAATAAACTAGGAGGTAATAATCAGAAACTAATATTATTTAATCTAGGGAATGCCATGTCAGGACCTCCTACCATTAAAGGCATTAGAAAATTTCCGAATCCACCTATTAATGCAGGCATACGTTTACTCATAATCTTTCGAATATGTACGGACTATATCTTTATCTTTGAATATTATAAAATATACACTAAGATATTTCACGTGTAGTCTCTCAGGATCCTACTCGATAACAAAATTATCTTTGGTTTCCCGCGGATTACCCAATCCTTTAAAATGTCACTGTATTCCACTGCTAACATATAGTCTGCGGTACTAGTTTTAAAGGCTCTAAGGGGATTCCTGCATATAGTGAAAATAAAGTAAAGCATTTCTGCCTTACCCGGCCATGCCTTTCTATTTAATCTTTATATGTAAATTTTCATTTTCCTCTATAATAACCTGATTTTACACCTTTTAAATATTGTCTAATAGTTACACGATCTCCTTTTAAGTGATTAGCTAAACTTGTTAACGATGAAAATTCCAGATTCTTACTTGAATCGTCTTTAAATTCTGCTAAAATAGAAATAGAAGCAGGATGTTTAACTGTATATAATGCACGTTTTTCATTTACCAACTCTTTTATTCCCTCTAGAGTTAATAAATTCGTATTTTCAGATTCTTCTATTAAATCCAAAGATAAAAATAAAGTATCTAAATACACTGTACCTGCATCTAAACAGTTATTTAAAGTTTTATGATGAATACTTATTGAATCATACATATGTTGTTTCGATTCAAATATATATAATAAAGTAAAATCTTCTACGTTATAAATATATACAGGAGTACCTCTTTGTTTACGTAATCTATCTCTTATTTCTTGGCCCATTGGTTCATGATAACCAGAACTGCTTGCCACCAAATCTACGTTTAAACTTGGTTTTAAAGTATCTATAAAATGCTGTTCTAAGCTTACAACGTCATCTAAGCTAGAATTCTCATCCATTATATAAATTGTAAGATTTGTATCTTGAAATCCGTGTTTATTAAAATAACGTAACACTCTACGTGCTTTAGTTTGAAGAATAGATGGCATAAAGTAAGAACTTATTCTATTATACAAATTGATAGAATGTCCTACATAAGCATGATCATTACTTTCTCAAACATAAACACCTTTTTGATTTTTCGATACTTTTAAGATAAGATTTCTATTATTAAAAGGGTTTTCTATATATACTTTAGTATATAGTGGTATTTTATCTTCATCGTTATTTTTATTAGAATTATTCTTATTACTATTTGTAATAGTAATAGTGTTGTTTTGGTTATTATTGAGAGCGACCTCTGTAATTTTTTTCTTTGAAAAAAATATTCGAAGGGTGCTAGCTTGAAAATTAAAATTAAATAGTCTTCAATTGTCGACCATGAAGAATATCATTAATATAGCGTGAGCTGTAATTACACTGTTATATAATTGATTATTAGAAATATATTGTACTCCAGGTCCACTAAGTTCAAGTCTAATTAACACTGAAAAAGCTGTTCCTAATAATCCTGAGAAAAGAGCGAAGATTAAATATAGTGTACCTATATCTTTAGCATTTGTAGAATTAAATCATCTTTCCATACCCATAGACATTTGGGATCTTAAGGTCAAATTAGGCTGGTGGGAACAACTCTCCTTATCTAAAGACAAAATTAGGAAATAATTAAAGTACTCTTTGTGAACATAATTTTTCACTTAAAAGTTATTAACTAATATTTTTAATTAATAATTACGAGCGAGTTTGCTAGAGCTCCCCACTATAAATTAATGTGATAACGGTTCTACAAAATCATATTATATTTTAACCCTTAGCCTGCGTACCCGGAGGGATATGGCGCTATTCGTTTCACGAAGAGACTTCGTATACGCAAGCTCCTCCTCTAGGATTAGTAAAAGCAGGAGGGAACTTTGTTCGCTGATCCCGGAGGGATATAGCGGGTTAAAGAAACAAGGGGGCATCCTTCTGAGAGCTCATGTGAACGAAGAGTAAACTTCGTTTCATCCCCATCCCCGATAGCGAGGGGTAGGCTGAAGAGCTAGCGCCTTCGAAGAAAAAAAATCTGCCGATTCCATATCCCTCTGGGTGGCATTCATACACTTCGTTAGGGGAACGAATCGCGAAAGCTCGGAATAGTAAAAAGATTTTTTCCCCCCGGAGAGAGGGTCGGGAATCGGGATAGCTATTACTAAATAAAAAAAATGATAACGTGGGTTAGATTATATCTGCTACTTAGTAGTCCTCCTGATCCCAAAGGGATATGGATGGACTCGCAAGCAGTAATAAGCTATCTAGCCTGATCTATCAAATTATTCGATTATGGTTACTAGTGGTGCAATATACGTAGCATATACTTCTAGTTTGCTAGCTTGCGAATTTCTGCTTAGCCGATATATTGGCACAAGCTCTCCGTAGGATAGGAACTCCATTCTAGGTAGCGATACTAGAGGGGGACGGTGCGAAGAGGGGGTACTTCTTCGGGGGCGCCTCCCTCTAACGAAGTGTACTCCTACTAGAAACTTCGTTCACCTGGAGAAAAGTTCAAATACGCAAGCTAGCAGCCATAAAAGTACTATTCTAAAACATTTTAAATACAAATATTTATTTTGTCAGCTACTTCTGTTTGCTTAGCTGCTTCTTGCTTTATACCTATAAAGCAAGAAGCAGCTATAGCAGAAAAGCAGCCCCAATCTTTAAAATAACCACTATCGTGGCTATTTAGTGAAATTATTATAGTATAGTTAAGCCTACAACGAAATTGCTCGCAAGCGATACTACGTGCTAAGGTACTAAAACTACAATAAAAAAAAATTCATCTGTAGTAGTAACTTATTTGTATATTCTAAATATTAGTTAATCTATAATTAATAAAGGATTAAAACATACAGTTAGTAGTCCTACTGATCCCAAAGGGATATGGATGGACTCGCAAGCTATAATAATAAACTGTCAGTAGCCATATTCCCTCCGGGAGGCATTCTTCTGGAGGGGGGGCTAGACTTCGTCTAGTAATAGTCCTTCTGATTTTTTTCTGTATGCTTCGCACAGAAGCACAGAAAAAAATAATCAGCAAGCTCGTATTGTTTTTTTTTTACCTTTAATAATTATATAAGTTAGAGTAATAGTCCTTCTGATTTTTTTCTGTATGCTTCGCACAGAAGCACAGAAAAAAATAATCAGCAAGCAAGAGCTTGCTCAAACTTGCTAGTGCTAGTGCTAGCACTACAGCACTACTAAATAAAATAAAGATTAAGGAGGAATTGAACCTCATTCAAATGATCTGCAATCACCGTGTAAAACCGTTTACAATCTTAATCTTTGCTAGTACTACAAAGCAGTGCCTTACTTAGCAGACGCTGCTAACGAGTATTCCAGGCGCAAGCTCTCCGTATTCCGATTCCTACGGAATCGGAGACGGAGAGCTTGCGCCCCTCGCTCTAGCAATAAAAAAAAAATAAAGAAAACTTTATTTTTTTTTTACTCGTTCGTGTGTAGTATTTTTTTTTCGAAAAAAAAAAAAATACCACGAGCCCCGGAGGGGCTACACAGCACTACTTTGTAGTAAAAAGCAAGCTATACATAGCATTAACCCTATATATTTTTGGCATTATTTTGTAATTCTAAATCTACAAGAGTATTTTCTAATATACTTACTGCCGGTAATATAAATAAGAAATGAGAAAAATATAAAGCAGTACTTAGTTGTCCTATTTCTATAAAAGGACTTTCTACATGTTTAGCACCTATTTGCATTAATATTAAAAAGTTCACTAAAAAGACGTAGAAAGCCGCCTTGCTTAAAGGTCTAAATTGTAAACCCTTTGTTAAACCTAGGTCAGCCTTAGGTAATATTAAAATAATTAATATTGCAGCTAACATTGCGATAACTCCTAATAATTTATTAGGAATAGATCTTAAAATAGCATAGAAAGGTAATAAATATCATTCAGGTACTATGGCAGGTGGTGTTTGCATAGGGTTAGCCCAGATTAGTTAGTCAGATTTGTTACTACCTCTATCTCTCATTAGTGCGAAGCGCGAAGCGGGTACTTTATATTTACTAAGGTGAAAACATATTGAAGAGGCGGGCATAATTTCTTTGAAGAGGCACGCCAGCCAGCCACTAAAAATTAAGATTAATTCAATCTGAAAGAATTTTATCTCTATACTGCACAGCTATTGCTAAAGCTTTATCTTGACCACCACAGGTTGAAGACATAAATGCTTTATTGGATTTTGGTAACTTTAAAGTAGAGGGGAAACGTACTTGTCAACCTATAATCTGTTTATTAGAAGTGTATATAGGTGAAATATAATATTCTCCACATTCTCTACGAGCAGAAACTGCTTTTAATCAGTCCTCAAGACGGCTCATTCAAACTTCTTTGTCTGTAATACGCTCATTAGTACTATGATATATTCTATATACAAGCGCTTTTAGACCAAAATAAGTGTGATGGCCTCCTGATCTAATTAGCCCCTCTACTCATACTAATAAATTAAAGCTATCTCTTTTCCCATATAAGAAATGCGGATATTTTTTCAATAAAGGAAATAAAGAATTAAATACATTATCAATACCTTTTACTGTTAAAGTAAAAGTATTAGTACCTTTGTCTAAATTAGCTTTAATATTCAAAGCGTTTAAACAACTAGTCATTCTTTCCATTATATATTTATTTGATTCTACATTAGATTGTATTATATTAAATAAAGGAACAATAACAACAGTACTATTTTTGTCTTTTCATTCCAGTTTCAAATGTAAAGTACCATCACCTAAAAAGAACCCTAATATAAATAAGAAAGATGGTTTTACATCATTTTCTTTATATAAAGGTAATTCTTTCAATAAGCCCTGATCTAAATTTAAAGAAATTAATTTTTCTTCTAAACTTACTTTATAACGAGGAGAATGAGCAGTTAAAGAATAAACAAGACTCACTAATAAAACTTTAGCCTTATCGTCTGAACTGTGATGTTTAATATAATCTTTTAATTCATAAATTTTTTTTAGTTTTAGAATAGCACGATATTTTTCACCATATTGCATATAGAAATAAGGAACAAATACAGAAAAAAAAGTATCTCAACCGGATAATCTATAAGCAATAACAAACTTACCAAAGCTATTTAAAGTTATACTAAAAGTTCCTTTATTACATAAAGCTTTGTCTAATCTAATAAAAAATTTCGCGCTTTCTTCAGAAAACAACTGAGTAGCTGAGCAGATAGGATAAAAATTCAACTCAGATCTAAATATACCTCCTATATACCCTTCCGCTTGCCAGAAACCATTGGCAAGTAAACCAAATTCTTTTTCAGATCCTTCATATGAAGGATCTGAATTCTTTATAGTTTGAAATAAACTTTTAACTTCATAAAGAGTCATTTCTTTATTTCCTACTTTTCCTACACGGGCAGGTTTAAGACTGTCGGCAGATTCCGTCAGGAGAGAATTATTTTGATAAAAAGAGGATATATAACTTTCAGTCTTTAAAAAAGTATAGAAAGTAATTAAATAACAGTTACGCCTGACTAAGGCATTCTCCCTAAATAGGAGCTTGCTGAGTCCGTAGGACTACTAAACCTATCCATTTAACGAAATCTTCTTATCAAAAAAAGATCCTGCATTCTTTCGAAAGGGGCTTGACTATATCTTAAGCTTGCGCCAACCAACATTTAGTCGATGAACTGCACACCTCACTGTAAATACAGTGATAGGTGCTTGGCTGCGGATTACCCATTTATCAGACATTAGATAATCAATTTCGATTTTACCATACCACGAGTCGTTACCTGTGCCACAAACTATGTTACCATGTCTGCTTGGTTGAAATTGCTTTAGGGTTTTCCCGCAATTTGATGGTTTCTTGTAGCCAGAAGTTCATTCTGACAATAACTAGCTTTCCTAATTATATAATTATCACTATCACCTAAAACATTAGGCATAAAGAATACAAATATTCCTAAAACAAATATAAAGATAAATATAGTAATTAAATCTTTAAATAAGAAATAAGGAGCCATAGGCATTCTATCATAATATACTGGAACTCCTAATGGATTACTTGATCCAGCTGTATCATGTAAAGCTATCATATGCATTAAAACTAATGCCGCTAAAATAAACGGTAATACAAAATGTAAAGCGAAGAATCTGTTTAATGTTGCGTTATTTACAGAGCATTTGTGTTGGTAGTCACGTATTTAATATTAATTAAATACTCTCACTACACTCAATAAATCTCTTCATTGATCGGACTATATCATGATCTCTTGTTTATTTAGTAAATTGAAGGTATTTTTATTTTTTCCGCATATCTAGATATTGTACGCAATTGTTTTATTCATAATAAGTATTGTAATCTTTTATTTCCCATTAGTTTTACCGGTGCTCTATCTAAAAAATTAATAGTATTCTCTATTGATCTTACACTTGTAACTTTTAATCTAGAACAATCATACTTGTCTAAATAAACCGTGGTGGTAAAAGATAAATACTTACTTATAGCTTTTATTAAAATATCACCATCTTTTTGGGCAATATCAAAACTAGCTACTAAATAATCATTGTCTTTTTTTAATTTATATATACTAAAGCAACCTTCAGCCTCTATAAATCCTACTAATCAAGCTGAAAAGTAAGACTTATCTAAAATAGATTCTACAGAATTTAAAGGTACATTGCTTCTAGTATATTCAGGTAAATCTTCAGAATATATAATACCTGAAAGCAAAGCACTTCTAAATCTTAAGTAATCATATTGTTTATTAGAAAACATAGGGTATTTATCAAAAATGGGTAGTATAAAGTTTTTTAAATGTTTTTTATCTCTAATTCTTAGAGATACCATCTCTACCTCATTTCTTTTTCTGAAGCTTACAACTCCTATACCTAATAATGCTTTAATTTTATAAATTAATTGTACATCTTTAATAGATAATTCAATACCTAATTCATATGTTAGGAATTTTCCTTTATTTGTGATAGAAAAAAATCCATCTCCTTCAAATAATCCTACTAAATAAGCGTAGGTGAGATCTTCTGCATGTAGTCTCTGAGAGGCTTCTGAAGTATGAATACTTCTCACCCCTGCTGATTGTCTCCATGTCATTGCAATTTTCACGCAAATAATTGTTAAAAATAACAAGAATAAGTCGTATGCAAATCCTAAGATGGGAGATGTTCCAGCATTAAGCAGAATTTTTAACATTACGTCGCCGCAATGTGGTTCATCTGTATATAAACCTCCTCAAATGACGATTGTTTTTGTAGAATATTTAATTTATACTTTACATCTATTAAGATGTATTTAGACTATTTCTTAAATCTTCTTAAAGAAGATTTAGGGGTTATCGTGTTGAGCTTATTGTTGGTATAACTCACTCATTAGTCGTTGAACGCTCTTAATCCTAAGCTTGCACCTTATATACCGAATTAAGTTCCGCTACAAATAATTTAATAAAACGGAGGTTGTTTATTTATTAAATGTCCTTGTAATTTTCCCCATTATGCCTCTAAAAATAATTATTTATTATTTTTAAGGAGCCCATTAAAATTATTAATTTATGTTTAGGTTATTTAGGATAATTTAATTTACTATAACGTGAACTTGCACGCAAATTATTTAATCATTTTTCATATTGTATATATTTTAATCCCACTAAAGGATGTAAACCTGAAAATGAAAAATAATTTATAACTTTTTGTACATCTGATTTGGAACTAACTCCAAATTGATTATAGTTATTTGTACTATCTATTTTTCTATTTGTAGAAAAAATCAATTTAAAAGCTTCAAATAAATCAGAATGTATTCTTTGTTTTAATTGAGAGGCGAAGCCTACAACCATCATTGTTTTTTTTAATAAAAAAAGAACCTTAGACACAAATAAACCACTCACCCACCATATTAAACATTATAACCCTATTTTATATAACATTGATTCAGCCATATATGGTTTTACTAGTTCACGTAAAACAGGCATAGAATGTTGACTTATATAAATTCTAGGTTGAGTTGGTGTATGAAAACGTAATTTGCAATTTAAATTATATCTAATCATTAAAACATTCATTAAACGAACTATGTCTATTAACTTATAAGAATCAGTACAAATAATTAAACCATACTCTTTAGCAGACCCGTCGCCCATTATTAAATGTGCTAAAGCTACTGGAGTTAAAAGATTATATATATCTTCAGGTACTACTTTTACTTTATCTTTATAAAATAAATGTCTTAATTCATTAAAGCATGGCAATCCTCTAGTACGGAAATATATAGCAAAAGCTACTCTGTTTTTTCTAAAACTTTTAACTAAACTAGGATGAAGGTTGCAATAATGAGCTAATATAAAGTAAGCAAATCAAACATAGTTTGAGTTTTTTAAACCTTGTTTAAATGTTAGATGTGGGTTTTCATGTGATTTAGAAGAAGATAGATTCCCATCTGATAAAAGTATTCCAATAATAACACTTTTTTGATAAGGTGGTAATGCAATCATGTTTTTCACTATTTTTGTAAAACGACCTTCCCCTGCTGTTGAATTTAAATTAGAGCCTCAAACTACTATATTAGTATTTACAGGTTTAACTGTATTTTGTTCTATAGGAGAGTAAGCTGTGCCTACTCTAAAAGATTTTAAAGAGCTATATTTCATTATTATTGCTATTAACTAAAAAATAAAATGTATATAATTCTTGCCTTAAAGACTAAAATAACAAGAATTTTGTATTAAGAGCGAGCTTGCTAGACGCAGTCTACGCCTATATTTATAAATATATAAACTGCTAAATAAGCAAACTATTGTAAATATTAAAGATAAGGTTATGAGTAAACAATTTAAGGCGGGAACGAGAGCTTCCCCTTTTAATTATTTGTTTACTCACTACATGTTCTACTTTTTATTTACATGTTCCAGATCTCTACAATACTTTAATAAATTATAATAACTCTTTCGATTAGAACATAATCTTTTATATTCTTTTTTTACTCTTTTATATGTAAGAGGGTTTTCTCTAACAAATTCAATAAGATCGGGGTATCTTCAAGGATGTTTAAATCCTACAATTCAATTTTTAAAAAAAGGTAATAATGTATAGTCTACTGGACTTTTAGGTATTTCAAAAACAAATGGTACATTCTTAACCTCTGAAATTTCACTTTGTAATTTTATATCATTTCTTAATATATACATAGCTAAATTAAATTGATCTATTCTAGTATTAGTTAAGAAAAATATATTATTATAAATAAATAAAGGAAATAATACTTCTTGTAAATCAGTTTTATTAATAACTAATTTGCAAGTAGGGCTTTTTAAATCTTTATATATATTAATCTTACCTAATTTTAAAACAGAATGTATATATTCTAAAGTAGAAATATCTTCTAAATGTAATGATATAACTAATTTCATAGTTATAAATCCTTTTGGTGTTTTACTTATTTGAATATATCCGTCTCCATCTATTAATCCAGCTAAAAAAGCTAAAAAAGATGAAGGTATCGAAATATATTCTTGTTTATCTAATCTTAAAGTTTTATTACTTTTTTTTAGAGCATTCTTATGTATAGTACCTATGGTAGGTAAAGAAGTTTCCTTAGTATAAACTTTTAAATATAGTAAATAAGTTCGCATTGCGCCGTACATTAAAAATAAAGTAATAATACCTAAACATAAATTAATAATAGTGTTTGTTGACTCAACTATGTCTTGTCCAATTCATGGAACAGCACTAATTAAATTAGTAATAACTGTAGCACCTCATAATGACATTTGTCCATAAGGTAAAACATACAAGCTTACCTATTACAAGGAGGGCGAAACTTCGTTTAGTATAAAAAAAAATATATTTTTTTTTATTCCTCTCCATCCTTCGGCAGTAGACAAAGTCTCGCCCCCCCCTTAAACTTTTTTTCTGTAAGAATAAGCAAGCTAAAGCTAACCCATAATTATTATAAAAAATTAGCAGCCTTTAATGCTCTTCATGCCTCATCTTTTCTTATGGCCCGCATGACATTTCCTTCATATGGTATTTCTATCATATCCATCTGCCCTATATCTGCTCTACCAAGATCACGTAATTTAGAGAACATTTCTGCGGTTTCATACTTAAATACTTCACTTTGTAGCAGTAGATTAGACTTTGCCACTCCAAACCCCGGACTTCTTACCTTAGAACCCGCGTCAACATAATATATATGCTTTAGAATAGGACTTTCCCTTACCATAGCTATAAACTTATCTGCCTCATCTGGTAGAAAAAGATATCTAACTACATTATCTTGATAAAATTCTATATATGAATAGGTAATATCTTCAGTTAGATTATATAAATATTGATTTATTAATTTTCGGGTTAATGGGTAAAACTCTCTATGCTTATTAGCAATCTCCAATATATAATTCATTACCCCTTCATCACGATATCCTAATAAAAAATTTAGCCTTACAGTATCCCTATTAAAACATAAATCTAAAACAAGTTTTTTTGCTTGTCTTAAATTATAGTTATGAGAACTTAATGCTTCACAAAATGCACTTTTTAAATCCTGACCTGAAAAAGTTGTATTTCTGAGAGTTTCTATCTCGGGTGTATAACCCATATTTATAATTAAATCGTAAAATTCTATCATCATAGTGGCTGGTTAGAACCCATCGTTGTTAACTTATTGGAGCCGGTTTAGCAACTATAGGTCTAGCGGGGGCTGGAGTAGGAATAGGTGTAGTGTTTGGGTGTTTAATTATAGGTGTGGCTAGAAATCCTTCATTCAGGCCATAAATAAGTTAAATTTATTTTACAAAGTTAATAATAGTTAGAATAACTTTGAATTCGTATATTCTATTAGTAGTACTTTGTAGCTAATTTAAATTAGATACAAAGTACTACTATAAGCCTCGACTGTGCATTAAGCAGCATTTCAGCTACCCACCAGTGACCCAGTCTGTCGCGATTATATGAATAACCGACGATCTCTTATATTAAAATATACTTTGATCGTTTTCACTAGCATTGCCAAAGAAACGATTTGGTTTCTTCAATAACCTTGTCAGGTTACTCTGCTTTAAGTTTTATTTCTTTCCATAAATTGCATAAAACTATATACTTGCAGGACTACAACTATAATAATAATTTAAGGGAGCTTATCCTTCGGAGCCCGCCTTATTTAACATAATCAACTATTCAACGTCTTTTTAATCTTTTGCTAGGACTTTTTAATGTTCTTTGTATAGTTTTAGTTGAACAATTTAAAGCTTCTGCTGCTTCAACTATACTATTAAATTCGCCATATACAGTATTATTTAATTCTTTTACTATAATAGGCTTAGAATTCTTTTTCATATTTAAAACACCTTGTTCTGTATAGTCTAAAGGTTTTCTATTTAAAGCTGATTGTCTCATAGTTTCTATAGTTTCAGAAGATAAAGTTTTACCTCTATTCAAACTACCTATTTCTTCTCTACCCTTCTCACTATAATTAGCTTTCATCTTTATTCTATTAACTTCAGTATGTTTATACCCAAAGCTAGATCCTGCTTCGGTTAATATATTATAGTCAGGTAAAAGAGATTTTAGATAAAAATCTTCTAAATCTAATAATTTTTTATTATTTTCTTGATTAACTATTTCAGGGAATAATTCTAATACAATAAAGACAAAATTATGTAAACCATATTTATTAACTGAATTTTTAACTATTTTACTACCATTTAAATATATTAAATGTTTTGAAAATCTAGAGTTAATTCTGTCTGTAGAAGCTGATCCTATATAATAACTTAAAGTTTCTTTATTTAAGATCATATAAATACCACTAAGTCCCTTAGTTTCTTTAGCTATATTTTTACGAACTGAATCTTCATTTAGATTATGATAGATAAAAACAGGATTAAGATTTTTGGCTAATAAAAACTTATTTATACGTGGGAACGAAGTCTCCTCTTCATTATTTCTCGATGTTGAATAATATCTTTTATCGTTAAAGGTTGTCGTAGTTGTTATTTTATTATTATTATAGTCGTTTTGGGCTATTGTAAGGTAACCCAGGAATCCTGTTACTATCATAACGATAAGGATTATTGTACCTATGACTCATGTCAATGTTCTTGGTGCTCTATAAGATGCGTAGTATATACCTCTTCCTATGTGTAAGTACCAAATCTATCCTTTTACCATTTGTAGTGCAAATACTACAAAACAGGCTGAGTTAGGATCCTTCTCCCTAAGCAGTAATCTATGGTTAGTTGTAGGGATTACCACCCATTTAAAAGATAATAAAGATAAGAACCAAAGCTTAGGGGTAAAGATACTTGCCTATTTATTTGCTAGTTAACTTAATTCTTTATTACCTCTGTACTCTTTCGAGTAGGGTTTGACTATATCTTAAGCACTATCAAATAGATAATGCCAACCAACATTTAGTCGATGAACTGCACACCTTACTAAGTATTAGTAGTAGATGCTTGGCTGCAGATTGCCCATTTAACTTTCGTATATAAATTTCGATTTTACCGTACCACGAGTCATTACCTGTGCCATAAGTTATGTTACCATACTTACTTGGTTGAAATTTCTTTAGGGGTTTCCCGCAATTTGATGGTTTATAGCAGAAGGTTCACTTCCACAATTTAGCCTTAAGAGCTTTCTCAAGGCTCTTATTTTTATTTCCATTATGAGGCGAAGCCTACTGCCGCTTGCTTTATTTTTTTTTTCTATAGAAAAAAATCCGCAGCCGAACAAACAGGTAGCAATAAATCAATATTAACACGTTTAATGACAACTGCTATATATAAACGCCCTAGAGGTGTTGGTTTATTGCTCCCTCTCAAAGATAATGGAATTTTGGCCTAGTTTTAATTAGATTTACTTTATTTACTTATATTATTTGTATAACTTTAATACTGATGGCATGATATTAAGGTAAACGAACATCACGTTGGAATACCAGATTTTGGTTATCGTGCTCCACCAAAGAACCCTTATCTAATCTTCTATTTATAGTTCTAGTATGGACATTGAAAAACAAAGCACAATCTTTTATAGAATTAAACTTAAAGACTATTTCACCTTTGGTATTTAAGACATTAACCCCTACGTTACCTCTACCTTTAAGATAAGTACCTAAGGATTTTATTAATATTTTACCGTTCGCTTGTACTTCAAAATTTGAAGGAGAAGATAAAAGTTTTAATGCTCTTTCTTTCACATCTGCTCGTGAAGTATCCTCTTCAGAGGTAGTGTTATTAGATAATCTATAATTATTCATACCTTGGGTAATTAAAGAGATCAACTTTTTACCTTCTTCCGTAAAATGTCAACCATGGTTTATAAGGTCTAAAATTAACTTTCAGTCAACATAGTCCTTAAATTTTTTACTTAACCAGGTTAACTTGTCAAAAAAAGGTATAATAACGTTAGATATAAAATACCTCTGGGTTATAACTAGTTGGGCCATAGCCTTATAATCCCTACCTTTAGCTTGGTTATATGTGGCTAAGCTAACTAGGTTAGTATTATTTCTTTCCACATATTTTTTAGCTGTTGGTAGTGCTAAAAAATATTTCTGTATAGCTTCTAATACTATTATTTCCTGTGAAGTTTGCCCTATACCAAATTTTAAGCTGTAATCTGTTTTATTCGTGGAAAAATAACCCTCACCTTCTACAAACCCTAGCAATCAGTAAGGAGTAATGTGTATCTTATGATCTGTCGACTGTTTAAACTCTACTCTCTTTTTATTCATTTTATCTTTAAGGGTGACAATTTCTTGAGATAGTTCTGAGGAAATATCAACAGATTCACGATAAAAATAAAGATCGTAAGCTTGTCTAAAGGCTAGGTAGTTTAAGTTTTTGCTAGTATTTAGGGGTCTTTTGTCTAATACACCAAAAATTACGAGTAGTGCATCCTTACTTGAAACAGTAAAATTTTCAGAGCTCTCTCTTAAAGAGAAAGCACCTACACCTAATCTTTGTATGATATATTTAATTAAAGGTGTTTCATCAATATGCAGACAAAAAGTGAAAATAAATTTGAAGTGATTCTTCACAGTTTGTATTGAAAAACAACCCTCCGCATCTACAAAACCTCTGAATCATTCGCCAAACTCTTCATCTGAAAGAAAGGCTAAGTTTTCAGGTTTATGTGTGGGGGCTGTTTCACATGCTATGTCTCCTATTTTACTGTGAGAAGAAGTTACTATGTTATGTATACCTGATTTAGAAGATAGTGCTCTGCTATATTTGCGGAGTGCAAATAAAGGCAGCTGAGCTTTACTACTTTTTAATCTTGCATCTTTTGTAGCAAGGTATTTTATACAAGGTTTGTTTGAAGTAAATAAAGGATTACACAAAAAAAAGTAGACGAAATCTACACAAATAATGACTAAAAAGAAGAAAGCTGATGCTGTGTTACTATGTAAGTAACGTACTAATCATCCATTGTTTACATCACGCATAATCAAATAGTATTAAAATAAATTATTATCTACTATAATCTAATCCCTAGACGCACTATCTATGGGCTTAGATGTGAAAATATATTTATTTTTATAAAGTTTATTAGTATCAATATAACGATTACAAGTATTACTACTAGGCTTTAAAAATACTACTAATGACTATTTTGCCTATAATAAAGTAGTAACGAAGCTGGGAAGCTAGAAGTTGCATATTAATCGAATTTTTTTCGATTAATAATATAACGACCCGCAAAAAGCTTATTACTATCCATATATCTTGCTATAGTTCTGTCATTGCAATTCAATACCCTAGCAGTTAAACGAATTGAAGCATATTCGGTGTAAATATTACTTTCAGTGTCAAAAACTTCAATAATCACAGCACGTTTAGCATTTAAATTATTAATATGTTCTTTTATTTTAGTTAAATGTTCTAGACTAAAATTTTTAGGTCCCCGCATTTTTACCTTGGCCTCATCTGTGTGTTTATAGCCTAACGGAGACCCTGCTTTCAGTAAAATATTATATTCCGGTTTAAGTAAATCTATATAATATTGTTCTCTTATAAGAACATTTTTTTTTTCACAAAATTCTAATATTTCAAAGCTAAATTTACTGTAACCGTATTTTATTAAAGCTTTACATATTAAACTGTGTTTAGACTGAACTGTTATATGAGCTAAACTATAATATCTGTAAAGACGTTTAGATAAATCTACGCTACTTCCTACATAACTTTTACCGTTGGTATTATTAATTCAACGATATATTCCGGCTTTACCTTTTATTTCTTTTATTATTTTGAATTTATCTACGTCAGCATTTAAATACTTTAGTGCAGGATTTAGATTAGAAGTTTTCAAAGAAATTTTAGCCGCGAAATTCTTAATATAATGCATAACCAACTATTAAGATTATATAGGTTTTCACTTTTAAATTTATTAACGATATACTTACGGTTGATATTGATTTTATAAACTATAAATAAATATATTTTTGCCTACTATCGGTGGTAATTTTATCATTGAATATTTGAAAAAGTATTTATGTTTTATTTTTAAAATTGACTTATAGGTGACGAAGCTCGTGGAGCAACTGCAGTACTAAATGAAGCAAAAGGAGACCCCTTTACCATTTCTGATCCATCATAAATATAAACAATCTTAGGATTTTCTGATCTATTGGCTATACTATATTTACGAACATTTTCTGTGTGAGGTATATTAAGTTTTACATCAAAAGGTGGTTGAAGCTCTATAATAGCATTAAATCTTTCAGTTATATTAATAATCTTATTATTAATATCGCTTACGGATGAAGATTTCATCGTGCTATATCTTTTATTTAGAGTATCTGAAATATCTAAAAATAAATTCTTACCTTCTGTTGTATAATAATATCCTTTAATTTTTAATAGTAAAGCCATTTTTCATAGTTTAAAGTCTATAGCTTTACGAGAGTAAAACTTAGATGAATCTAGATATGGTAATAGGTAATAATATAAACCATCTACATTAGCTATTGCTAATGATACTACATTAGTTCTTATATTAATCGTATTTGTAACGCTTATAGGAAGTATTTTATTATCAGGATCCTTATGTAGTGTAGCATTGTTTGATAAGTTCATCAAAAAATTGATTATACCATTTAAACATTCTTGACTAGTATTTTTCTGTGCTACTTGAAAATACAATGCTGAACCTGTTTTAATACCGAAGGTACCTTCACCTTCTATAAATCCTATAAGTCAATTTGGGTTTATTATAATTTGAGATTTCGAAGTATCATATGTGAATACCTCTCTTTTAGAATTCATACTATTCTTAATAGATATAATTTTGGCTATATCTGTCTCAGATAGTACTTTATTCTTAGCTTTAATAATAACTACTTCATTAAAACTAATAAAGTCTAACTTTTTACTAGTATGAAGTGGAAACTGTTTAAAGATGTCACATAACTTATTTATATTTAAAGAATCTTCGACGATAAAAGAACAACTATTTCTACTACTTTCTTCCACAACTCTACCAAAACCTAACTTAGATTTAATTATGTAAAGTACTTCTATATCGTCAATATGTAAATTTATTTTAAATCTTAATTTAATATATTTACGATCTATTGATACTAAAAAATTACCTTCAGCATCAGTAAATCCGCTAAATCAATATAAAAAGTCTTTATTATGTGTTGCTTGCTGTAGCTTCGCATCGGAAGGGTATGCAAGCATGTGTACTTTGTTAGAAGAATTATCTAATCTAAAGTCATCTTCATTTAAATAAGGGGAGTTAGTGAACTTTCGAGAGCTGGCGCCCCCATTTTATTTTTATAACCTGATACAAAAATAAACAATGATAAAGTTATGCCTTCAAATAGGCATAGATACATAATCTATACTTCTCTACTTTCCAGTGGAGATTGGACTATATCATCATCTATGTTTAGGAGGGCGCGTATAAAAAAAAATATATTTTTTTTTAAGAGCTTGCGCCATCGCCTTAAATCATCAAACCTAAATCAGATGTCGGGCGTATAGTCTCTGAAGATAATACTGGATATATAATAACATTTAGTATTTTCCTGCTGATTGTCTTAATAAAGGTTTTCCAGCAATTAGCCCAATTTAAAGAACACATTATGCTTATATATGTTCTACAGAATTAAATGCTTCTAATACTGAAGGATTGTAGTGCATTGCTAAAGTAACTCCAGTTACAATTTGTATAACTAAACAAAGTAATAATAAAGATCCGAAATTTCATAAGTAACTTATATTACTAGGTTGTGAAGCGTCTATTAAATAACCATTAGCTAATTTTAATAAAGGGTGATTTTTTAATATTCTCATAATATTTTTAAATTATATATATATGGTATATAAATATACTTTTATAGCGAGCGAAAAAAAAATATTCCTGATACCTAACGAAGTGTATCCCTCAGGAAATAGGGATATGGAATAGTCTACTACCTAGAAAGGGTATATATTTATTTATTTTTTTTTAAGTAACCTTACTGTAAACAGCAAGAGGTATACATTAAACTGTATAATTTACAGAACTATTCATAGCGAACTCTTTCAAACCCCTGGTACAGTACGAAGTTCGATGGCTACAGAATACACAAGCTCTCCCGTAGGAATAGTCTATGCGCAAACTTGCTATATTTTCCTCCTCCTACTAATTCTAAATCGATAGCTTGCGTCTATATTAATAACAACTTAGCGTAACGCCTCCATCAGACTTAGGTTTATCGATTTTTGTTTCTTTAATAGGCTGGCTGATTTCGAAGAAATATAGCCCGCCTCTTCTAAAAGCTAAGTAGGGCTAGCGAAGCTAGCAGAGAGACTTAAAAATTCTTCTTTAAAACTTTTATTAGGCTTCTGGACTACAGCAAGCTCCTTGTGAAAATTTTTCCTTATCTCTATTTTTATATAACTTTACTATATAGAGACGAAGTCTAGAGCTTGCGCCTTGATAAAAATTTACCTAAGTCCATACTAATAGATGTTAATCCTATCTTTGTTTTTTCATCCTCTTTTACATCATCACTATCTAAAATCATACCGTTGTATGTTAAAATTAAAAATAAAACATAGAAGATATAATATATAATTTCTTTATTATCTAAACCATTTAAAACTTCTCTTATATAATAGTTATGAATATCTACAGGTTTAACTAGTCTATTTAGTAGTCCGGAGTAGGCTTCGCCTCATCAGCACGCCACTAATTTTGTGGCGTGCCTCTAAATTTAAGCTTTCTCTAAGTGAATCTAAATATAAATAAAAATCATCACGTTTAGAAAAACAATACTCTTTTAATTCTTTATTAAATAAACTAATATCTATACCAGATATCTTAACTTTATCTTTACTATCTGATAAGAATTTATATTGATTAAAAAGATAGTTTTCTATCTTTAATTGAGTATCTTCATTAATAGGGAGCTGGCTTATCCCTCCGAAGGGAGGGATATTCCTTAATGATATTGATTAAATTGTTCAAAATTATTTTAACCATATCATTAGACTTAAACACATTATTGTTTAAAATAGGATCTAGAGCATCCTTTATATTTACCTCGTCTTTGTTTAAAGTTAAAGAATTACTCTCCTTTATGTTAATAGTATCTGGTTCTAAATTATTATTAGTTTTATCCACTACTCTTCTTGTAGTAGAGTAGAAACGTTTAGTATGACCTATTTGTGCGAAGCGGACCAGGAATTTTAATTTTAAATGTCTCTTCTTTACTTAGTTCTTTATTATTTATATCATTGACTTTAGTTATAACTAATAAAGTATCTCTACTTAAATCTATTTGAGTTTGACATTTAGCACTTTTTAATATTTTTTTTAAGTCTATAAGTTATTTCTGTACTATCAACTCGATAAATATATAGCTTGCTGAGTCCGTAGGACTACTAAATCCTTTGGATCATATGAATCAAAAACATTAAGAAAAGGGCAATAACCTGGAGAACCCATAATACTAAATCAACAATTTGTATCTACTAAACTCTTAGTATAACATTCAGTTAAACAATAATCATCTAAAGATTTTAGATAAAAGTAGTGGCGTGCCTCCAAATGAATATTTACCTGGTTCTAATTGTTTAAGGATATTAGTAAGACTAAGATAAAAATCCTTAAACTCTAAAATTAAAGACAGATTATTATTTATACTATCAGTTTTCATAGCTTCAATTAAATTTAAAAAAGCTACTAATGAAGGTAAAAATAAAACTGCTTTAAAATTATTTCCATCATAAAGTAAAACATTATTTATATCAGAATTAACAATTAATTCTTTACTTGTAAAACCGGAAAAAAATCTTGAAAAACTAGGTTTAAACCCCAGTTTTGAGCTAACATTGCTATTGCAAAAAAATAATTTCATGAAAAAGTGTATAAAAATGCGTATGTTCACTCGGGTATTCAGCTCGGAGTCCTAACGTCTTCATCTATCCATATTTAACCCTATGCTAGGAACTCTTTTTAGGTCTATAGATAGACTAATTTAGCGCTAAAATTCAAATCTATCTAGGAGCTCACATCACCGATATCTCGCCCATAAAGATACCTGAATAAATAGCCTTATATTTTATACAAAGTTCTTCATTCATTAATAATATAATACCTGATATGTAGCAATATTATATGAAGATAGTCTAAAGCTAAAATGATAGCTTTATAGACTTTGGTTCTAAAATAACGAATATTTCTGGCGAAGCAGTTGTAACAGCCTATAAATAAGGATTCTATGGGGTCCTCTCTTACAGGAGCTTGCTGATTATTTTTTTCTGTGCTTCTGTGCGAAGCATACAGAAAAAAATTAGAAGGACTACTAAATCGAAATTAAGTTGATATAATCCAAAAGTTGATCTCTTCTCAATGTTGAGAGCTTAAGTCAAAATCTTTTGGTAATAATAAAGAATATTTTTTCCTAAGTGCTATATCTAGTCTAAATTTTGGTCAAAAAAAAGGTATCAACCCGGTCCATCCGAGATCCATACAAATATCGTCAACAGGTCTTCTCTCATAACGTGTAAGTTTCTCATCGGTTTTTTTACCCATACCTCTCGTTACTGAGAAATATAATCATTGGTAAAAAGATACCCTCCTTTTTTTTTTCTCATTTTAGAGTCGAACTAAAATTATGCTATCCTATTAAAGCTAATGAGATTTAGGGTTATTAACCCTTTAATATACTACTAATGCTTGCTTGCAATACGTTATACCGTAAGCAAGCAAGCAAACATGCACTCCTATCCTAATATAGATAGCTTACCTTTAATATATACGCTTAAAGGCGGGCCAGCATTGCGAGTAAAAAAAGAGCTAGTGCTAGTGCTAATCCAGGCGCGGCGCGATTCGTTTCACGAATCAGCAAGCTCTAAAATAAATAAATAACTTTATTTTAGAGCTTGCGGATCCCTCCGAAGGGAGGGATATTACTCCTCCCCGATTTCCATCCTTCGGAGGGAATATAGATATGCACTACAGCACTATCCCTTACTCGTAACACAGAAATAAGGCCGACTGTATTTTCTAGGAAGAGACTTCGTCTAGTAGTGCAGGTTAGGTTCATCTATAAAAAAAGGTTATAGCCCTAGTTAAGAAATATATTAATATTTTCTCCTAACGAAGTGTAGTATTTCATAGTACACTTCGTTAGGAGCCGCGAAAATCCGCAAGCTCTTCTTACGAGCTAGCGCCTTAATTAATAAATTAAGGCAGGGACGGCTGATTTCGAAGAAATATAGCTCGTCCCCTCTATCTATTTCGGAGATGGCTAGTGCGCAGTAATTTTAGAGCCTGCTGATTCCCGCCTTCGGCGGGAATAAGTATTGCGCCGACCTATGCCAGGCGCAAGCTCGAAAAAAATACTACTACATAACCTTCGGATTAGAAGCGCCCTAGTTAGAAATTAAAGAACGATCTTTATGTAACATAAGAATTACTAAGCTTGCTATTGTAATAGAATTTACTACGTCATCTACTACCTGTACAAAAGTAAAAATAGATAAGTAGAAGCAAATTCCTATTAAAATATAAAGAGCGTAATTAGTAACAACTCCGTTACTTAAGCTAGAAATTATTTTACTAGCTTTAGTTAAAATAACACCAAACCCATAAGGACCTATTGATTCAATACTACCTTTATCTAAAACTTTTGTAGTTTGACCTCCTATTTCTAAAACTGAATTAACAATATATTTATTATAAAAGAATTCAACTAAGAAACGTTGATTGAAGAAACCATAAATATAATATCCTAAATTAGATAATTTAAAGTTCGATATTATATTTGGCATAAATTCAGAATATATTATTGCTAATGCAGAGAAAGATACAGTAAGGATAAAAGGAATTAATTTAAATATAGTAGGTACACCAAATTCAGTGTCAATCATTATTTCATGAACAGGGTGAATAAATATACTATTGTCTACAAAGAACCCTGAACCTAATCCTATGAAAATATCTCTAGTGATATATCCAAAATATATAGAGAATATCGCTAATACCACTAAAGGTAAACTGATAAATATATCACTTTCATGAGCATTTCTATAATAATTAACTGGTCCATTAGGATTAGTTAAGAAAGTTAAGTATATAACTTTAACTGAATATAATGTAGTAAATATAGCACCTATTACTGCTATAACATATACATCAATACTACTAAAATGATATTGACCATAAGCAGATTCTAATATAAAATCTTTACTATAAAATCCTGTCATAAAAGGGAAAGCGACTAAACTAAGACTAGCGATTAATATCACAGAATAGGTTAAAGGTAGGAAAGATATTAATCCCCCGTATTTTCTTAAATCTTGATTGTCTACTACTGCGTGTATAACTGCTCCTGCCCCTAAGAATAATAATCCTTTATAGAAGGCATGATTTATTAAATGAAATATTGCTACATTATAAGAAGATAAACCTATAGCTATTACCATCATACCTAATTGACTCATGGTAGAATAAGCTATAATTTTTTTTATATCTTGTTGAAATAATCCAATAAGAGAGCTAAACACAGTTGTAGTTGCACCTAATCATAAACATATTGCCAATACCACTGCACTATATTCAATCAAAGGGGATGAACGTATTAATAAGTACACTCCTGCTGTAACCATTGTAGCTGCGTGTATTAAGGCAGATACCGGAGTAGGCAAATATGTTGATTCATGTTATATACAAATATGTACAAATACGACACGAATACTCAATGATTTACATCATTGTTCGGACTATATCTTCGATTATTTTATACATTTATTTATTAATTAATTTTATTAAGGATTTAATAATTTCTATACCCTCTGGATTATGATGATGTTTATCTTTTACTAGCTCATAAACTTTCAATCATCTTAAGTAAGAAACATGTTTCTTAGTCTTCAAAGGGTAACTTTTAATATAATTTAGAATAATGTTTAACTTACTGTGGTTAACTACGGTATTATACCCATCATAACTCTTTATATAAGTTATATAACCGTTTATTAACTCAGCTAAGTATTGACTAAATTCTATATCGTTTTTTTGAGATATAACGTATCTCACCGTTACAATATGTTTATTTGTGGCTTTACTTAAATAGGCTGAAGCTGTAAAACAGCCTTCACCATCCGTAAATCCTGAAAGTCAAGCATTATCCAGAGTAACTTTTTTATTACATTCTATGAATGTAATATCAGTATTATATTTATTATTAAAAGCTTCTAGAAATAATTTAAATTGAGCTATTTTAGCCTTAGTTATAAGGTTACCGTTAAATATATTTATAATCTTAATAAGATTATTTTTATCTCTAACTCTATATTGATGAGTCTTACTTGATTTACTTTGTAAAGATACACTTCCAAACCCTAGACTTTTTTTTATAAAGAATAGTACTTGGCAATCTGTAGTAGATTGTGTAACTTTAAAAGTTAAATAACCTTTCTTATCTACACCAAAATAACCGTCTCCTTCAGCAAATCCTATTAATCATCATTTAAATGTATTATCTATTTTAATCGTTTCACGTATAGTCTCTGAGGATCCCTGTATATTATACAGGTTTCCTGCGGATTGTCCTACATTAAAGATTTTTCCAATGGCTACAAAGTAACTGGTGGACTTTAATGTTAACGGATGTCCCCGCATATAGTGAAATTTAAGGAGAGCCCCTGTTACCAAACCCTCCATAGCCATGGGCAATCATATATGTAAACCTACTTGTGAACTTTTAGCCATTGCACCTATAAGTAAACATATTCCTATAATTGTAGTAATATTTTCATTTATATAAGGAGCTAATGAGAATACAGTACTATAATCTAGAGTTCCTAAAGTTCATAATAAGATAAACATACCTATCATTAAGAAAGCATCTCCAACTCTATTAGTTAAGAAAGCTGAAAGAGAACTTTGATTAGCCGCTATTCTAGTGAATCAAAAACTAACTAATAGATATGAACAAACACCTACACCTTCTCATCCTACGAACATAACTAAATAATTATTACCTGTTACTAGTATTATCATCATAAAAGTGAATAAACTTAAATAACTAAAGAATCTTTGATTGTGAGGATCTGAGCTCATATATCCTATTGAATAAAAATGAACTAAAGAACTGATTATTAATACAGGTATTAACATTGATACTGTTAAACTATCAAATTGAAAGTTTCATACCATATTAAATGATTCGTTATCTAATCATTTAAATAAATTAATTGAAACCGGATTATTATTAAATCCTACTTCGAAAAAGCTAATAATAGCTAATATTGTTGTTATCATTATACTTAAACAACCTAAAATACGGCTACCTGTAACACCGACTTTTCTACCAAAAAAACCGGACACTATAGATCCTAATAAAGGTAATATAATTATACTTAAATACATTATTTATATTCTATTCTAATACTTCCTCTTCTAGACTTAATATGTTTTTTTATATTTATGTATAAATAAGCATATTAAGCGGTTGACTATATCTTAAGCAAATAATATTCCACTTCAGCTGCTGAACCTAACTTTGTCCACCAGCCCGCGTGATTTCGGAGAAATATTAATTCAGAGTTTATTTAATAATATATCTTAAGATTACATTTAAATAAAAACCTAGTTAAAAATAGATTATTACGAAAAAAATCTCCTTTTAATTAACCGGCCCTTGCTGGATATTATTTACCAACCTACGTTTAGTCGATGAACTGCACACCTTAAGTTTATTTATGTTGTAAAAGGTGCTTGGCTGCAGATTAACCTTAAACAATTATTTATGGCGCTAGCTCGTTAACTGTTTTCTATTTCGATTTTACCATACCACGAGTCATTACCTGTGCCACCATCTATGTTACCATGATGGTTTGGTTGAAATAGTTTTAGGTGCTTCCCGCAATTTGAAGGTTTCGCCTTTGGGATTAGCAAAGACTAGAGGAAAGTTCGTTTCCCCTTTTTAGATCAAGGTTTTATTCTATTTGGTTTAATTATTTTAGGCTTCTACCTCTTAATAAATAACTCAAGTACTACTATAATTCAAATCAAATAACTTACATTAACTCACAAAACACCGTGGGATTAGCTTAACTTATTCCTTACCTTATTCAAATTAACTAAGGAATATTTATTTAATGGCTAGCTTGCTAATTTCTGATCCCGCCGAAGGGGGGATATGAAATAGACCCTTCCTAAAGAGTTTAGTGATAAGGTTAGCCAACAGGAAGGGTCGGAACTTTGTTGGCTCCGACCCTTACTGTGGGGGGGCGAACCTCTTCATAGCAAACTCTCCGGTGGTAGCTTGCTAATTTCTGATCCCGCCGAAGGGGGGATATGAAATAACAAATTTCTACTTACGTAAACTATTCATGAGGCACGCCACCGCTTTTATTTTACGGATACTATTTAGACCTTCTTCAGTTAAATGTGCTTTATTCTCTAATAATAAAGCAACTTTACCAAAATCTTCGAAGTCTAACAATTTATTACCTAACGGTAAGTATTCCTTAAAGAAAGGGATAATTAGGGTGTTTAGATCTGAAAATTTAGTACATCTATACTTTACCATATCTTCTGAGTATCTACTTATGATACCGCAGTTAAAGAAAGAAGTAAAAGTTGCCATAGTTAATTCATCCCTAATATGTTGAGCTATTTCAAACCCTAATCTTACCTGATATCCCACCCTGTGATGAGTTGATTTGAATATATTAACAAAGAAAGAGCCCTACCCTGATGTAAATCCAGCCATTCACATTCCATGTGGTATAGATTCTGCAGGGTTCCATGACCTTTCTTGGTTTGGATTAGTAGAAAGAGTTTCTGCAAAAGCGTCCTGGATCTCATCAGATAAACCTAAATTTAAGGATGATTTCATTCTTATTATTTCATTTAACCCTTCCACAGTTAAATGTCTTTTAGCTTCCATTATAGAAATAATAGATTTTCATAATCTATAATCTACCAATTTATTTGTGATTAAAGGATGAGCGTCAAAGTGAGGGATAATAACTTTTATAATTTGTTTTAAAGAACTTACTATAAAATAACATCTGTCACCTCTCACAGCCACAGTACCAATTCCACCGAAATAACTTTGTATGTTGTTTAAGAGTGCTACATCTTTTTTATGTAATGCAATCTGGAAAAAAGCTTGAACACATCATCCTGTTTTATTTCTAGGATCATTTCTTACACCTATTCAAAAACAACCTTCAGCATCTGTGAAACCTGTGACAAATCAAGGATGTAAGCTCATTACTCTTGTAGTAGAGTAATTTCTAATAAAAGTACCGGGAACTTTGAAAGGATAAGAATTTACCTTTCTTAAGTCTGAAACTCTGTTGAGTGATTGAATATTAGAAGTTGAAGCTCTATTAATACTACCTGGAGCATAATGTGAAGCTAATCTATAAAAAGCTACTAGAATAGCTAAACCGATCGCAGATTCTGCACCGGCAACGACAATAATGTAAATGGCATACGTTTGTCCTATTATATCATCGATATTAACAGAACTTACCAATATTAGGAATGTTATAGATAATAGCATTATTTCTATAGAAATAAGCATAAGTATCAAATTTTTTCTATTAAATACGAATCCTAAGATTCCTATTAAAAAAAGTAATAAGGTTAAACTCATATTTTTATTTAATATAACAAATTGTTCGGGAACCATAATTTATGGCTCTATTAGTATAATAATTAAATTAGACTAGAGGTATTGTAGAATTGAACTACAACTTTTATGATATTATAGTCATCAAGTTTTACCTTTAAATTCTACCCCTTAAGATATACATTATAAAATAATGCGTATCTCTAAACGTTCCAGGTATACAGACCAGATACGCAATACTTCCTCTTCGTTTTCTCCCCTTTACCATAGGAATTTAATTCCCTTAGGTGGGCTGGGGATATTCCATAACCTTTAAGTTATGCCTGACTATATCTTAAGCAAATAATTAGAGCTTGCTGGTCCGTAGGACTAGTAATTATTTACCAACCTCCATTTAGTCGATGAACTGCATACCGGTAATTATAAGTGTTTTGGTACTTGGCTGCGGATTATCTATTGCATTTCTTTATACAAATCGTTTTTACCTTACAACGAGTCATTACCTGTTCCATTAATTACATTACTGTATTAACTTGGTAGATTTGTCTTTAAGAGTTTCCCGCAATTTGAAGATTTTGCCTTTATATAAAGACTAGGTGAAGGTTCACTCCACCTTTTTTTAGCGGAGCGTACTAATTTCTCTGGGGCCCTAATAATGCCCATGATTATTTTTAGTTTCAGTATTAACCTGCACTGTAGTTTTATTTCTTAATTGTAAAATTTGTTTTAATCCTTCTTCTAGCCTGCTGCCGTAGGATTAAATGCTCTGGGTTTTTAATAATTAAAGCAGCACTTTTAAAGTTTAAGAAGTCTGGATATTTTGACCCTCTTATACTATGTTCATCAAAAAAAAGGAATTATATTATTAACTATATGATCAATTTTTGTAACGATAAATTCACAAACTGCACGATTTTGATATTTAGCCACATACCCACAACCAAAGAAATTTTCAAAGCTTTCTAATAAAGATAAATCTCTAGAATCTTGAGCTATAGAAAAACGTAATGAGGCAGCTATACCACTCTTAGTTTTAGAATTTTGAATAGTAATAAAGAAATTTGGAGCTACGCACCTCCTGTTGAAAACCCAGCCATTCATTCTTGAGGGATATCCTTGATATAATTCGCCCCCTCTTTTACTATTGGCATAGTTTCAGGGAAAGCACCTTTCAGTACATCAGATAAACCTAAACTCATAGATGCTTTAATATTAACTATTTTTTGTATTCCCTCTAAAGTACTAAGGTTTTTTTCTAACATTAATTTAAGAATATTTTTAAATAACACATAGTCAGAGTATTTTTAGTTAACAGTGGTGGCGCTAGCTCTTTATCAAAATGAGGTATAATTACATTAACTAGATCGTTCATAGTACTAACTCTAAATTCTACAGTAGTATTTTTATTAGGGTTTGATATATACCCTATACCTCCAAAGAATTTTTGAATTTGAGTCATTAAATCTCTATCTCTTTCATGCATTTTTATTTGGTAGGCGAAGCCTCATCTTGCTTGAACATTTCATCCTGTTTTGTATCTAGGATTTTTTAAAATAGTAACTACAAAAGAACTTTCAGCATCAAAAAGCCCAGTAATGAATCAAGGGTCAATTGAATTATTTTTACAATTAGAAGAACATACTGTAGAATAATTTCTTATTCCTACAGATGGAGCTGCTGGCTGCGCTAGCCATTTTATTAAGTTTACAGCAGGTAATTTACTGGCTTTTGCATAACTAAAGGATAGATGGTTAAATTTAAGAGACGAAAGTCTATAAAAAGCTACTAAAATAGCTAAACTGATAGCAGATTCTGCACCAGCAACAACAATAATGTAAATGGCATACGTTTGTCCTATTATATCATCGATATTAACAGAACTTACCAATATTAAGAATGTTATAGATAATAGCATTATTTCTATAGAAATAAGCATTAATATTATATTTTTTCTATTAAATACAAACCCTAAGATTCCTATTAAAAAAAGTACTAAAGTTAAATTCATATTTTATCTAAAACTACTAATTGTTCGGTGGTGGGCTAGCTTACTATAAAGCAGCCGCCCCACCTATAATTATGATCTTTACCTAGTCTGCGTGCGAGTAGCAGGGGGCGGATAGTAAAAAAAACCTATTTTTTTTCAAGGGACTTCGTTCTAGGCGAGCTGGCTGATTCGTGAAACGAATATTCGAAGAAATATGGCTAGCCTCCCCCCCCCCTAATCAGCCGCACCTTTGCTCGCCCGCCTTTATTAGCCTCACTATAGTAAGCTAGTATATATACGCAAGCTATGTATAGCAAACCCATAATTATAAGTATAACTATTGATAAACAAAATTACCTATAATTGTACTAAGGATATTGCAGACTTGAACTGCAATCAAGATGGCCGAAACATCTAGTTTTACCATTAAACTAATATCCTTTTGATTTAAAATAAGTAGCGTGGTGTATTTCATAGCAAGCTCTCTATTTATTTTTTTTTTATTGCTAGAGTTAGCGCTACCCTTAGCCTGCGTACCCGGAGGGATATGGATATGCTTGCGCGATTTTTTTCCCCGAGTAAGGGGTCGCTTGCGCCTATATCGAAGAAAAAAAAATACCCCTCGAATAGGGAGTAGTGCATATTTCTTCGAAATTAGCACTAGCGAGCTCGGGAATATGCTACACTTAAATATGCGCCTCCAAATTACCTATAACTATACTAAGGATATTGTAGACTTGAACTACAATCAAGATGACCGTACCATCTTGTTCTACCATTAAACTAATATCCCTTTTTTTAATAAGTAGCGCTAGCTTGCCGGTTTTGAAGAAATCGGCTAGCTCCTCCAAATTTAAGCACGGGGTCGCTTGCTAATTTTCTCCGAATATTCGTTTCACGAATAAGCAAGCTCTCCGTAGGAGCAGAGAAGCTTCAGCTAGCGATAAATAAAAAAAAAAATAAAGAAGGGGCCACGTATTCTCTAGCGAAGCTAGCCCTTCTCCATAGCGAAAAGCTTGCGCGTAGACTATTCCTACGGATATTTTTTTCGAGCTTGCGCCTGGTATAGGTCGGCGCAATACTTATTCCCGCCGAAGGCGGGAATCAGCAGGCTCTAAAATCCAGCAATCAAAAAAATAAAGAACTTTATTTTAGAGCTTGCTTATTCCCGGCGTAGCCGGGAATAGGGAATAGGGCAATCCTAGTTCGCCGTTTGCGACACTCGCACTATTAAACTGAATATAGTCAATGCACAAATTTATCTATATTTACAGATTCTATAACTATAGGCATTGAACTGTGAAGAATTCCACATATTTCTGAACATTGCGATTCCCTACTAATTTTTTAATGTTAGTAAAGATTATATTGAACTTATCATTATTTATAAGTAAAATAATAATCTTTATATATTTTTCCGTCTTTTAAACGAAGATATAAAGTTTTGCTATCTAATTTTATGTTTAAATTATCAAAGTGTTTAATTGCCTCAGTTATACTGTCAAATTCTTTATCCATATGGAGCTTCGCGCCTCCTTTAACTAATATAGGTTTATTTTTTCTATTAATTATTAATGAATCTGTATCTACTTTTAACTTTTTATATTCATCAATTATTAATCCTATTTCGTCAAAGTTTTTAGGTAAAGTTTTATCAGAGTATTTACATAAGAAATTATGAAACACTTTTTCAATTTTTATGTATTTAGTTAGAGTGTCTCTTTTAATTATTAATCCTAATCCTCTTAAATATTCCATACAAGAAGTTAAAGAATCAAATTTTAAAGTATGACCTTTGGAAGCTTCGCTCACAAATGAATTTCCTTCTTTAATCTCTAATTCTACTGGAATACTTGTACGAGTACCTAACTTATAAGTATCTTTTCTTTCATCTTGCATTATACCTAATAATTCTTCTAAAGAAATATCGCTAGTTAAAGCTGTAGGTATAGGATAGCTTAATAATAAGAACTTATTAAGATAAGGTAATTTAGAATCTACATACTTTTTACTAGTTTCAGTGTGTATATTTAATACTCTTTTTAATTCAATTCTAGATTTAGCGTGATAATAAAGAATACTGCAAGTTAGATCATAAACATATACAGGATCACCTTTTGAAGATCCAGCGTTAACAACTCTTAATGTATTTAGGTTAAATTCTTTATCTAATAAATAAAATTGTTCTAATATTAAAGCGTCTTGACTGCTAAATTTATTACTATCTAACTTAAATATTCTTAATTTAAAAGCTTCTAGTCCTTCTTTATATAGTAAAGGTAAAAATTTACCTGCTAAAGGATAATCTCCGTTAAAATAGTAGTCCATTCTACGTCTTAGTAGGTTGGATGAACCTACATATTTATCACCTGTATTTTTATGTATAAACATATATACACCAGAGAAACCTTTATACTTAGATTTACCTGTTAATTCAGCTAAAAGCTCCTTACCCTTCGGTGTAGATATAGGAAGTTCTATTTCTACACCTTCAACTTTTAATAATTCTTTTAATTTAGAGTCAGTAACTACTAAATTTTGATTGAGTAATACTTTATTAATTACGGATAAAGTAGTAGGTTTTCCACTATTAATATGATCTGAAGCTAAAGCTTCAGAATTATTGACTAAAGATCTGATTGAACTAAAATGTCTTGTTAAAGGTAAAGCTGCTATAGTACTTAGTCCTATACGCTTATCAGATAACAAGTGATTATTAAAAACACTTCTACTAGTTGTACCATGCAATGTTACAACAGTTTATGGAAAATAAGTGATTTATATCACCTTTAAGCGCTTACATTAAAAATAAGTTTAGCAAACTATTGTAGGGTCCCTAAATATAATAACCTCTATTATATCTAATTAACAAAAAATACGGTAAAAGACTCATACTTTTCTGTACCCTTTCGGGTAGGGTCTGACTATATCTTAAGCATTATTAATACTAATAATACCAACCACCATCTAGTCGATGAACTGCATACCAAATAAAAGCTTACTTCTACAATTGGTACTTGGCTGCGGATTGCCCATTGAATAATAAATCTTGATTTTACCGTACCACGAGTCATTACCTGTGCCATAAGTTATGTTACCATACTTACTTGGTTAAGATTTCTTTAGGGTGTTCCCGCAATTTGATGATTTATAACCATAGGTTCACTACAGTTTTGGCCATGTATTAAAGACCATAGAATACTCCTTCTCTATTTATGAAAACTGATACTTGGTTTAATCTACCTGGGTAAGCATCACATTTTATACCTAAAGATGGACAAGCAAAAGAATGAATAACATCACCAGATGTTATTACAAATCTTATATGTGTTAATTCAGGAACTATTACTCTGTTATCAACCTCTAACATTCTTAATCCTCCATCTTCTAAATCAGAATCTGGTACTATATAAGAATCAAATTCTATAAATTCTTCATTTGAATCTATGAAATCTGGGTACTGATATGATCAATATCATTGGTGCCCCTCAGCTAAAATAGTCATAGAAGGGTCATTAACTTCATCCATTAAATATAATAATTTGAAAGAAGGGAAAGCTATTAATATTAATATAACTGCAGGAGTGATAGTTCATATTAATTCGATTAATGTCGATTCTTAAGTACTTTCATACTTAACTGGACTATATCTTACCTTATATAAGGTTTCCACGTTTAGTCTCTAAGGATCCTACTGAAATATAGGGCGGTCTTTCATAGCAAGCTCGCTCTGTCTATATTTGGTGGTTTCCTGCTGATAGTCCATTGTACATCCTTTAGGGTTATCACTGATAAAGCATATCTTCGTCATCTTTATAGTACCTAAAGGCTTTAGGAGTTTCCAGCATATAGTGAAATTTTACTCATAGTTTTTTTTAAGTTTAACGATCTCCAGTAAATTTATATCTATCTTTAAATATTTCACCTGAATTTATATAAAGTCTTACAGTATTAGCACTAATATCTAAAAATTTAGCTGCTTTTCTAATTGAAACAAAACTACCTATTAATTTAAATCCTTCTGAATCACATTTTTCATGTATATAGACAAGATGACCTCTACTAGTACTCATTTTTAATAGAGTTTCTTCAGAATGCTTTCTACCTAAAGCCTTTTGTCTCATTAACTCTTTAGTTTCTAACGAATGAGTTTTACCAAATAATGGGTTATTTTCATTAGAATTGTTTGAAGACATAAGAGCTTTAGTTTCTTCTGTATGAGTACGGCCATACAAAGCTGATTTTTCTTGAATATAGACTCCTTTTAAAGATTTACTAATTTTTGTCTTAGTCTCTTCACTAAGCTTATGGCCTGATGAAGAACCAGCTATTTTTAAAGTATTATATCTTGGATTTAATTTATCCATGTAGTATTGTTCTCTTTCTGTTAAATTAGCTATATCGCAATATTCTAATATCTCAAGTGAAAAATTAGAATACCCATATTTAATTAAAGCTCTACTTATTACAAGAGTTTCTCTATTTTTTAAATAACTAAGGTTAAAATATCTAATAAATCTTTTAGCTAAACTTATAGATTGTCCAATGTATATATCATTCGTTATTTTATTGGTTCATTTATAAATTCCTGATTTATCTTTATTATCCTTAATAATTAATTTTCTCATTGAAAAAGCATCTTCGTAAAACTTTACGCTACTAATAGGGGAAGAGGATGTTGTACTGTAAGACCGGTGATTATTATAAAAAAATTTATATATAGAGTTAAACTTAAAACACTTTTGTGTCGGCACATCTCTACCGTGATTTAAGTATTTATGTGATATTTGTGTTTTAGTTGATGCAAAATTTTTCATTATAGAAAATAATATTCATCCTACAGCAAATAAAATTAAAACTAAATAGTACATGATATTATCATGAAGTTCCACTAATCCCTCCATTTGAGGTGTCGCACTGTCTTGGAAATATATACCTCAAGGCATAGGTGCATCAAAATTAATAAATGTATTAAATAAATGTTTCATATATAAATTTTTAATATAAAATTTCTAATTATATGTCTATATATACAGCTTATAGCCGACCTGCTGCTTATATAAGCAATACTTGTAATTAGTTATATAGCAGCTGCTGGTTATATACAGCCAGCCATGCAAAGGTACAGCAGTTGCTGTAGTATAAGTATAATAGAATTGCCGCCTGTTATATAGCTAGCTTTAGCTTTTAGCTTTATATAGCTATAGCGAGGAACGAAGCTCCTCGCTATAGCTAGAAATATAAAACCCTAAGAGGGGGAGGAGTAAGCTCTCGTGAACGAGAGCTCTCCCCCCTCGTGGGGGGAAGGGGTAAAATAATTAGTCCAAGCTAGCTAAGACTAAAAAATTTTTTTTTCCTCTTTAGCCTTCTGAATTTGTGTATTCCTAACGAAGTGTATCCTATTCCCTAACGAAGTGTAGGGATACACTTCGTTAGGGAATTAGGGTATTAGTACTAGTAAGCTCGAAAAAAATACACACGCTCCGCTATAAAAATATTATTATACAACATATAATAATAATAAAGCCATCATTAAAGCAAATAACGCAGTTGCTTCTGAGAAAGCAAACCCTAATATAGAGTATGAAAATAATTGATTTTTTAAAGAAGGATTTCTAGCCACACCTATAATTAAACACCCAAACACTACACCTATTCCTACTCCAGCTCCCGCTAGACCTATAGTTGCTAAACCGGCTCCAATAAGCTTTGAGGCTTCAACCATAATGGTTACTAAATCTAACATCGGGGTCTATTGATATACATAGTAAAAGGTTTTAGTTTATTTTTAAAATAACTCTTAATGGACCGGACTATTAAGTATCCTTAAATAGCGACCCCTTTCGGCGCGATTTCCATCCTTCGGAGGAAATACTCGTAAAAAAAAATAAGAATAGGCAGTAGTAGTCCTTCGGACTCATGATTTCGGAGAAATATGCCTACTACTCTTATTATTTTTCCCTAGCGAAGCTACTATCGTCCTGTTAGAAGTTTATATCGAGTTGCCCCCCCCGGGGCTCGAGCCTCCTGATTCCCTAATGAAATGTAGGTGATATCGATCGCGCTCACTATTAAACTTCACAAATTAATATATTAAGGAGGCTATTAGGGTGGAGGTTAGTATATGTAATAGTTTAACAAGTGTGAGTGTGGGTATTTTTTTTTTCTCTAGCGAAGCTTGCGCCTGGAACAAAGTTCGAGGCTTCGCCTATACCCCGTTCACGCTTTCATACTTTTATACTTTTTAATAGTCCCCTAACGAAGTGTACTCGTCGAGAAGAATGCCCCCCAGGCGGACCCACTTCGTCTAATTTCTGATCCCGTAAGGGATATGAAATACAGACGAAGTCTCGGGTACGCAGGCTAAGGAGGACTACTCGTTTCACGAAGGGGCAAGCTCGCAAGCTCGGTCGGATAGCCGTCTACTGGAATACTACTTATGTTCAGTAAACATATTAATAAATTTTTTTGATTTATAAAAATAATTATTGGATTGTCTACTATCTATTTTCAATGCATTTTTACCTAATTCAAATACAAATCCTGCTGTAATTATACCAATAAAAATTAGCACTACTATTAATCCATAAATACCATTTTCATAAACGCTTATACCATATGGATATATTACTAATATTTCTAAATCTAGAAGAAGATAAACTAATGCAAATATGAAGAATTTAACACCGAATTGAGTTCTATTTTGACCAAGGAAACTATGAAAACCACATTCAAAAATACTATATTTTTCTTGATACGTTTAAATCAAATTTCTCTTACCTATAATTTTAACATATGAATTTAGTGCGTGTGTGCTTATAATTAATATTCGGAGCTTGCTGATTCCTTAGCTCGCTGAGACTTCGTCTAACCAAAGGGATATGGAATACACGAAGAGACTTCTCCGCCGAAGGGGAGAGACTTCGTCTACGCAAGCTCTATCTATTTGTATTCATTGCATTACGGATTTTTTTTATTTCATCTAGTCCTTGTTTGGTTAAATGTTTTTTATTTTCCATCAGTGTTACAACTCTACTAAAATCTTTAAAATCTAAACTTTTATTACCATGTATGTAATATTTATCATAAAATGGAATAATAATATTTTTTAGACTAGAAAAATCAGATACTTTAAAATCAATTGCACCTCTACCATCTAAACTTGTATAACCACATCCTAAATATTCAATTAGACTTTTTATTAAAAACTCATCTCTAACACTTTGAGTTATAATAAAACTTAATTTTACCGCTTCTCCGATTTTAGATGTTTTAGATTTAAATACTACAACACTAAAACAACCTTCGGCGTCTGTAAATCCTGCTAATCAAAGAGGATCTATATTAAGAGATAATGGAATTTCAGGTCTTAATACAGGAGTGATGTTAGGGTAAGCAATTTTTAATTCATCCTTTAAACCGTTATTCATAACAGCTTTTAAAGAAACAAGTTCTGATAATCCTTTTTCCGTAAGATGACTTTTGTTTATAATTAAATTATAAGCTAGCTTAAATAACATGTAATCTGCTTGTTTTTTAGTATTTAAAGGATATCTATCAAAATGGTTAATTATAATAGATAAACCTGTTAAAGATTCAACACGATACTGTGCAGCACCTTTACCCATAAGAAAGACACTACCAGTGTTAAAAAAGTTTTTTAAACTATTTAATAACACTAAATCTTTTTTATGTAAGCTTATTACAAATCTACATGCTACACGTCAACCTAATTTATATTTGTTATCTTTTATTATTGTTAATATAAAAGAACCTTCACCATCTGTAAATCCAGTAACGTATGAAGGATCTAATTTAGGGGGGAGGGAACTTTGTTCTAGCGAAGCTAGCTCACCTACTAGTGTAGAAAAATTTCTTGTTAAAATTATAGGGTTAGAAGGGATTTTGATCTGATAACTTCTTTTGAAGTCCACTAGAGTACACTTTAATAATGCGGATTTACCCGCATTACAACTACCGTCTACTCGTTGCTCTTTTACAATAATACATGACTGTTTAGTCTCATGTATTACTGACTTAGATCCACGATCGCCCATTTTGTTTTCACTCATCTTCTGGCTTGTTACTATACCTGAGTAATTAATTCAGCCACTCATACATTTTCATATATGGCTTAGTACCAGAAGCTTTAGGGGTTCCCCGGAATTTGGCAGTTTTCCCCAATTTATTGATTTCCCGATACAATTTTTAGGGTTATGAGGGGCAAGTATGAAATTAAGAAGTAAAAAAACTATTGTTAAAATAGTAACAAAAACAAAAAGAAAAGTTACACTACTCATTTAATTATTAAATAAAATTTGTACCAATATGGTCAAGATTGTTAATTATTAATAAGAAGGGGCGAAGCTATCGTCCCGACTTATTAATATTTCAATATATTTCTATATTGTTCAGACTATGTCATTATTACTTACTTAAAGTAATATTGGATTTTATTTTACGATTTTTTTTTATAATTAAGGCTAGTGCATATTTCGGCTCAGCCGAAATATGCACTAGAGCTCTAATAATCAAAAAATAGGGTAAATTAGTCGTTGAACGGTTTTAGTTTTAATTAAACTAAACTTCGCTGCAAATATTTAATTAGCTGGTTATACTAATAAATCTTCTTGCAATTTATCCAATTTTCAATGCAATACATAATGTATTATCAAGGGGGCAATTCATATTTTCTAGCAAAGCTAGGACAAATTTTAATTTACAGAACTCTTTCTATATGATGAGGCGAAGCCTACATATTTTCTTTTATTTTACATATTTCTTTATATCCATTCGTAGTTAAATGACTTTTTGATTCTATCATTTTAGCTACTAAGGATCAGTCTTTAAAATCTTTATATTTAGGCGCAAGCTCTCCTTTAATTTTATATTCGTTAAATAATGGAATAATCTTATCATTAATATCTTCAAATTTTCTAGTAACAAAAATTACAGCCTTATTACCTTTATTATGGTAATTAAACCCTCCACAACCAAAAAAATCTACGAAAGATTTCAATAGTTGTTTATCTTTATTATGCTGAGAAACTCTAAAACTCAATGACACATATTTATCATCTGATGTAGTATACACAGAAAAAGAACCCTCTCCAGATACAAATCCGGCCATCCACTCAGGATGAGGTATTACCATATTTTCAATTAAAGGTCTTATTACCGGTATAATATGCGGAAAATCTTCTTTAACTGATGATGATAAACCTAAGTTCATTGAAGCACGAATACTAATAATTTCTTGTAAAACTGTGGCGCCTACTTCATAACTTAAATGCTCCTGGCTATTTAATTTATTAATTATTAGTTTGAATAACTCAAAGTCAGCTTTTTTTTGTGTAATTAAATTATACTTATCAAAATGAGATATTATTATAGATATATCCTTTAAAGATCTTACTTTGTATACACATTCCTTGTTAGAAGTATTGATTGAACCTGTATTATTAAAATATATTTTTATTTCTTCCAATAAAGATAAATCTCTTATATCTAACTTAATTTGGAATGTAGGTCTTACTCTCCATTTATCCTTATTCTTTTCTAAATGGATCATAAAAGAACCTTCAGCGTCCGTAAATCCTGTAACAAATCAAGGATTTATTGGTACGACTTCGTCGTCATTGTTATTAATATTTGAAATATAATTATTGATATGTTCTATGTTTACAGCTTGTCTACTTCTAACGGTATGTGTAGAAAAAAATCTTAGTTTATCTAAGTTTATTCTTAAAACGGCGAGCTCGTTAAATTTGTATAGTCCTTCGGACTCAGCGAGCTCTTCATGATTATTTATTAATTATTTGAGAGCTTGCGCCCTAAGGACTAGCTTAGGTAACGAATCTTATTCAGAAGCTGTAATCACTTCCTATAAGGCGGCACTGTTTTACTTCAAGAGGATTAGTCTGAGCCCCCGCGTTGAAGTATTCCTAATTCGGAATAATAATAAAGTTATTCTTTTTAATTTATTCATTACAGAGAATGGTATTTTTTTATTTACCCATGCTTAGTCATTCTTTGTTCATAAATAAAAATAATAGAATAACAAGTGTAATTATAGAAATTACAAAAGAAATCGGACTTGATATAGCTATATTTTTATAGTTAAACTTTAATTGTTTAATTATTTTTTGATTATCATCTACAACATTACCTCTTAAGGTAAGAGTTTCTAATAATGGATTTATTTTATATTCAGGTAAACTAAAGAACATTTCTTTTACTATACCTAAATAATAAACTCCTCCTATTACACTAGTTAATATTGCGATTAAAGATAAGAAGATAAGACCTTTATCTAAGGCTGCACTTAACACCATTTGTTTTCCAAAGAATCCTATTAAAGGAGGAACTCCTACAAATGAAAAGATAGTAATAGCTAAACTTATAGCTAAGAAAGGATTTATATAAAAATATCCTTTCAGTTGAGTTACTAATTGTATCACGGCGGTCAGATTTATCTTACAAATAATTATACATAAGTTAATAAAGTTATGCATATTTCTGTATGCTTCGCACAGAAGCACAGAAGAGCTTGCTATGAAGGCTAGCTTGCTTAGTATAAAAAAAAATATATTTTTTTTTATTCCTTAGCCTGCTGAGACTTCGTCTATCCCACCGAAGGGGGGGATATAGCTTGCTGATGAGTAGTCCATATCCCCCCTTCGGTGGGATTAGTAGCCTTCGACTCATCAGAAGGCTACTAATCCCGAGACTTCGTCTACGACGAAGTGGGGGGGATATGGACTATGCATAACAAAATTATTCTCTACCTCTATTCATACCTGCTTTTAATCTACGTATTTGATCTAAACCTTCGTTAGTTAAATGGCCCTTTACTTTCATTATATCAACTGCTTTACAAAAATCGGCAAAATCTTTTGATTTTACACCTTGTAAAGATATACTTTGGAATAAAGGAATAACTTTATCGGTCAGATCTTTTAATTTTAGGATTTGAAAATCCACTTTATTCTCTCTAAATCTTAAAAACACTTTACCACAACCTCAGAAGGCAACTAAGCTATTCATAAATACCTTATCGATAGAATGTTGAGTTACATTAAACCTTAATTGTACTTGATATCCTGTTTTTAAAGTTAACGATTTAGTAATTCTAATACTAAAACACCCTTCTCCTGCTACAAAACCTGCCATTCAATAAGGATCAATCTTAGAGTTTATTAACTTTTCGTCTGAACGACTTGGTCTTGTAGCTGGAATAATATCAGGAAACGTAGTTTTCATAAAGGTAGAAAGACCCTTATTCATAGAAGCTCTAAGAGATATAATTTTATGTCAACCTGTAATAGTCAAATGTTCTTTTTTATGAATTAAAGTAACAATTTGAGAGAACAATTGAAAATCCTCCAATTTTTTGGTTAAGAGAGGATATTTTTCAAAGTGGTTTATTATTACATCTATATCTCTTAAAGATTGTACCATATATATAGAAGATTCTTCTTTATGGTAAATTTTACCTACCCCTAGGAATGAAGAAATTTTTTCTAATATATTAAGATCTTTTTTGTGTAATTCGATTTGGAATACAGGTTGTACACATCACCCTACTTTTACTGTATTACTCTTAAATATTCTCACAGTAAAATTAGATTCAGCGTCGGAGAAACCAGTTAAGAATAAAGGGTTTAGGGTACCGGTGGCTGTAGATTTCAAATTAGGATTTACAGATAGAGAAGTATATGATCTTCTCAAGGAAGGCATAATTAATTGTTTAGAAAGGATTCTGATTTGATAATTTCTTTCGAAACCCATTAGAGCATACCTTAAATGCATTAAATTAATACATCTATGACCGTCTACTCGTTGCTCTTTTACAACAGTATATAGCTTGCGCACACGTACTGTTGACTTAGATCCACGGTAATCCATTGCTCTTTCGATTATCTTATGGCTTGTTACCGTACATCAGTGATTAATTGATCCACTTGTAGCCTTTCGACTACAGCTTGGTACCAGAAGCTTTAGGACGTCCCCGGAGTTTGGCCATAATACCCTATATAGAAGTTTCCTAGACCTCTTGGCAGGTGAATTGTTTTTGTCCATTAATTCTTCATGTTCTTTGTTTTCACTTATATAACAATATAAAGAGAACCCTATAGCTATTAATATAACAAATGCATTTAAATTACTTATAGAATATTGTGTTAAATAGAATATAAATGCTTGAGTAGATTCAACACTAGATATACCTAATGCTAAAAGTATAAATCCTACGTGAGATATAGTACTATAAGCAAATAATCTTTTAATTCTAAATTGAGTTAAACCTACCACAGTTCCTATTATTAATGAGAATAGTGAACTTATTAGTAAAATAAATGTTCAACTCATTTCTGAAAAACTACTGTTAGTATAATACACTAATTGTAATAATAATATAAATATAGAAATTTTGGCTATTATAGCCACGAATGTTGTTACTATTGTAGGTATAGCGTCATATACGTCCACATGACGACTGTAAAATTTATCATCCAAATTAAAGAAAAGAACAACTTTATATAATCGGGTAGTGCTTCCTTCGGAGCACTAGCAAGCTCGTAATTTTAGAGCCTGCTGAGTCCGAAGGACTATAAGAAAAAAAATACTGCATGAACCAGAGTAGTCTATTTTAGATATCTACCTTTATTCATTCCTGTTCTTATTTGGCGAATCTGATCGAAACCTTCGTTAGTTAAATGAACTTTTGTTTGTATCATTTTAGCTACTTTAGCTCAATCTTTGAAATCCTTAGATTTAACGCCAACGATAGGGTATTTATCGAAAAAAGGTAAAATCTTTTCATAATTATCTTTGAATGATTGACATCTGAACTCAATATAATCTTTATAAGAATAAGTTTTGAGGCTTCGCCTACACACCCAAAGAAATCTACTAAACTTTTCAATAATAATTCATCTCTAATGTGTTGAGTTACTACAAAAAGTAATACTACACGACTTCCTCTTTTATGTAATTTAGATTCTCTAATACTAACTTTAAAACAACCATCACCACTCGTAAAACCAGCTACTCATTGAGTAGGCGAAGCCAACTAATTTGACATTTTTAAGTGGTGGTAATAATGATCTTACTAAAGCAACAGTATTAGGGAAGGCTTCTAATAGTAAAGGGGTTAATCCTCTATTTAAAGAAGCTCTAATACCTATTATTTTTTGTAAACCTTCAGCTGTTAAATGTTCCCCACGTTGCATCATCATAACAACTTGTTTAAATAATGAATAATCAGAATATTTATTAGTTTTTAAAGGATATTTATCAAAATGAGGTATTACTTTGGTTATTATTTGATCTAAAGAACCTATTGTAAAATCACGACAACCATTTCTTTCTTTACCTATTCTTCCAACTCCAAAGTAGTGGCTGGCGAAGCTAAAGCTCTGAATAAGTTTTAAAAGATCTAGGTCTCTTACATGAAGATTAATTGTGAAATTAGCCTCTATTTGTCATCCTAGTTTGCTTTTTGGTGATTTACGTACTAGAACCATAAAGCATCCTTCTGCGTCAGAGAATCCCGAGATAAATCAAGGATCCTGACGCAGTTGGCTATTATCTAGGTTAGACTCCGAAGAATAAAATTGTCTTTGAATAATTTGGTTAGAAAGGGTTTTAACTTGATAACTTCTTCCGAAGCCCAGTAGAGTATATCTTAAATGCGGTATATTAATACCGCATCAACTACCATTTACTCGTTGCTCTTTTACAATAATACATGACTGTTTAGTCTCATGTATTACTGACTTAGATCCACGATTGCCCATTTTGTTTTCACTCATCTTCTGGCTTGTTACTATACCTGAGTAGTTAATTCAGCCACTCATACATTTTCATGTATGGCTTAGTACCAGAAGCTTTAGGGGTTCCCTGGAATTTGATAGTTTACACCCAACGTATGTTGATAAGGATTCCCTAAGTCCTTTTTCAGGTGATCAGAAATGGAATGGTGCTGCACTTACTTTAAATAAGAATCCTATTGTAAATATTACTAAAGAAAGATTAATATAATAAGGTGTATATCATAAATTTGTAGAAAGATCACTTATACTAGTTATGATATATAAACCATCTAAGTTAGTAGTACCTGAATTAGCATATAATAAACTAGTTCCTAATAAGATAAAACATGAGCTTAATCCTCCTAATAAAAAGTATATTAAACCTCCTGTAGTAGATAGTTCTGAATTTCTATATATAGTACTTAATATATAAAGACCATAACTTTGTAATTCTATAGCCAGGAAAATAGATACTAAATCATTAGTTGACATTAATAATACTGCACCTGTAATTACAAATAGTATAATTAACGATAATTATGGATTTATCATACAAATTCTAATCGATTATCTTAAACCCACCGTCAGGGTACAGATTATAGCCAGTACCCATAACCTAGTGAAATTAATAAGATAATCTACAGTCCTCTATTATACATTGTATCTTTAATATCTTTTATTAATTTAATACCTTCAGATGTTAAATGTGCTTTACTATTTATTAAAATAGAGGCTTTTTTAAATCTATCGAAATCTAATAACTTTACTCCTGATAGAGTATGTTTAGATAAAAGAGGTGTCAATTTTTGATTTATGTCCTCTGACTTAGTAATAACTAATTCGACTGCTTCACGAGATTTATGTTTTCTTACTATTCCACACTCTAAAGAATCCGCAATTCTTTTTAGTAAATCTAAATCTTTAGCATGTTGACTTAAACTAAATACTAGACTCACTGCATATCCTACTTTTCTATCTTTACTTGGATAGATAGAAATAAAGAAAGATGCTTCAGCTGTTATAAATCCAGCTAATCAGTCAGGGTTTATCGTAGGGGCTATTTTAAGTTCTGGAATCACTGCAGGTTTTAAATCAGGATATTCTTCTTCTACGACCTTAGGTAATCCCTTATTTAAATTAGCTCTTTCAGAGAAGATTTTGAACAAACCAGATAAAGATTGATGTTCCCCTTTCTGCATAAGAAGAAGTATTCTCTTAAATACTAAGTAGTCCTTCAACTTAAGAGATGATAAAGGATACTTATCAAAATGAGGTAAAACATGTTTTAGTAAATCTTTAGTTGAACCTATTGTATAATAGATTATTCCTCTTTTACTTCTGTAGATTTTACCAGCATTAAAGTAAGCTTTAAATTGAATTAGAATGTCTAAATCTTTTATATCCAACCCAATAGTAAATGTAGGATGAATTTTTCAACCTGTACCTGATTTCTTTTTAGAGGTAGAAATAGTGAATGAACCATCTCCGTCTGTAAATCCTGTTATAAATCAAGGATTTAATTTAAAACTCTCTTTATTAATAGTAGATATTTCTGATTCAATATTAGTATTTGAATCATTAGTTGTATAATAGCGTTTGATAAGAATTTGATTAGATGGGATTCCATATCAGGATATTCTTTCGAATCCTCTTAGAGTACACCTTAACAATGGATTAATTACTAACCCATTACAACTGCCGTCTACTCGTTGCTCTTTTACAACAGTATATAGCTTGCGCACAAATACTGTTGACTTAGATCCGCGATTACCCATTCCTTTTTCAAGAATCTTTTGACTTGTTACCATACATGAGTAATTAGTTCATCCACCACGGTATAATTCAACCAGATTTGGTATCAAAAGCTTTAGGGCTTCCCCGGAATTTGACAGTTTATCCCTTAATAATTGAAACAACTTCCCAGGTTGTTGTTGTTTAGGATATTCAATAATTTTAAAATGTTCTCCCATTTTATTTATTATTTTTGTGTTATAATAAATAAATTTATATAACAATAAATCTTTTAAAGAAGAATATTCTGACACTCATACTTTTCTAGGGTAAAAACTAGTTAATTGTAATATTAATATACTAACTAAAAAGATAAAAATATGGAATATTTGTGTGATATTTGTCATAAGTAATAAACCACCATGTAAACCGACTCCTTTAGTTACAACAGCTAAAGAAGAGATATCATGTAAAATACAATAAATTAATATTAATATCGCTATCCTATTAAATAGTATCGATATATCTCGTCTTATATTGACGGCGTTTGAAAGTAAAACTAGTATTATTGATAATATAATCATTTTTTTTTTTAGTGTTTTGCTAGTTAATTAGACTTAACCATGGCCTCACGGCGAGCCTTAGGAGAAAATCGAATTCTCATTACTAACGTATGAAATTAGAGTTTTAACCATTTAAACTACTTAGGCTTGCTTAATAGCATATTACTACGAGCTTGCGAGTAAGAGGAGGTTATGGTTCGAAGAGGGAACGAGAGCAGTAACCTCCGCCTAATAAATACATAGACTTCTCCATATTTCTTCGAAATTTATTTCTTTTTTTTTTCTCCGAAGGACTACGTCCTTCGGGCTCAGCAAGCTCTATAAAGTTCTTTATTTTTTTTTTTATTGCTGTATTTTCTAGCGGAGCATACTAATTTCGAAGAAATATGGAAGAATCTTCCTCCTAGAAGAATGCCCCCTTTGGTGGCATTCTTCTGGAGAGTACGCTCCGCTAGCGAAGGCTAGGCGAAGGCTAGGCGAGGGCTAGGCGAAGGCTACTGATTCAGGGGTCGGATAGGCGAAGCCTCGAACTTTCTTACTCTCGCAAGCTAAAGCTTTAGCCTACTATAGAAGGAATTTCGTTCCCCTGAACAAAGAGGGCAAGCTAGCGCACTAATTCTAGCTTTAGCTTATATATGCTGGCTATATGGATAGAGACAGCTCCTAGGGTAAACACTCGGGATCGAACCGAGAACAAGTTACACCACAAATAACCACTCTACCGATTGAGTTATGTCTACCTTAATAAATCTAGCTTTAGTTGCTTTAGTTAGCAGGAGCTTGCTATGAAATACTCCCGGAGTAAAAAAAAAGAAATTTATTTCTTTTTTTAGCGGAGCGTACTCCTAACGAAGTGTAAGCACTACGCAAGCTCCCCCTATTCCAGAACAATGCCCCCTCTGGGATATTTTTTTTCTGTGCTTATCCCTACGGGATCAGGGCATATTTCTTCGAAGAGGCACGCCAGCCAGCCACTAATTTCTGATCCCGTAAGGGATATGAAATACAGGAAAAAATCCGCGAGCTAAGGAATCAGCCTACTCTCCCTCCGAAGGATGGGTGGCGTGCCTCACACTTCGTTAGGGGGCTCGTCGAATATCCCCACTTCGTTGGGATTAGATAAAAAAAATTCGAAGGATATGCTTCGCGCTTCGCGCTTCGCGCTTCGCTACTAATATTAAGATAAAATTATCCTGCGGTGATTCGAACACCGACTGTAAATACCAAAAATTTATGATCTACCCATTAATCGACAGGATATAGATATAGGAGGCAAGATAGCCCCTCCCCTATTCAATAGTCCGGAGTAGGCTTCGCCTCATCAGCGAGCTCTTCCTAACGAAGTGTGAGGCACGCCACCAGAGCTTGCGGGATTTTTTTTTATAGTACATATCCGGCGGAGCCGGATTAGTACTAGTAAGCTCGAAGAAAAAAAATATTGCGCGATTCGTTCCACGAATATCGGATAGGCGAAGCCTCGAACTTTGCTTTTTTTTTTTTTAATCGCTATAGTCCTTCGGACTCAGCAAGCTAAAGCTCGTAATTAAACTAGGGAGTAGGCTAAATAATTATTAATGTACAGGCAAGAGGACTTGAACCTCTATGGTAATAATACCCGTCGCACCTAAAACGACTTCGTCTTCCATTCCGACATGCCTGCTTTTAATTGTGTAATCCATATCCCCGTCGGGATTAGGACTCAGCTAGCTCGAGACTTCTCCTAATCCCAACGAAGTGGGGGCATTCTTCTTGACGAGTACACTTCGTTAGGGGACTACCGGAGTAAAAAAAAAAGAAATTTATTTCTTTTTTTAGCGGAGCGTACTCCTAACGAAGTGTAAGGACTACGCAAGCTCGAGACTTCATCTAGGGCAAGCTCTCTCTCCGAAGGATGGGTGGCGTGCCTCACACTTCGTTAGGGGGAGCTTGCTCCTGCGGAGAGACGAAGTCTACTGCTATACGAGTAGGCGTAGGCTGGGAGGGGTCGCTTGCGGATTTTCGCGGAAGATTCTTCCGCGACGAAAATATAAGAGGGGACTTCGTTACCGCCTGTATTTTTTTCCCTCCCTAACGAAGTGTACCTTATCCTCGCTAGCTAGAAATATAGGACTTGCAGGATTCGAACCTACATTTTAATGATTAAAAGTCATATGCATTCACCATTATACTAAAGTCCCTTATAGCACGAGAAGTAAAAAAAAAATAAGAGTAGTGCATATCCATATTCCCTCAGGTAGACGAAGTATCGAGCTTGCCTAGACGAAATCTCTCCCGGAGGGATATGGATTAGCACTAACGAAGTGTATCCCTTCGGTATTCGTGGTACGAATCGGGCAAGCATATCCATATCCCTCCGGGATATGGATAGTAATATTCGTTTCACGAATCAGCAAGCTCTAAAATAAGGCGGTAACGAATAGGCTCCGCCTCTTCCTTTATTTTTTTTTCTCGTTCGAGTAAGGCGCATGCGAAGCTAGAGCCTCCGCCTACTATAAGAATTAGCAAGCTAAAGCTACACTTTTATATGCACACGGTAAGACTTGAACTTACAACAAAAATAGCTTCAATATTTCACTCTACCGATTGAGTTACATGTGCTTTTTTATTAGGGCGAGCTCTCCCTAACGAAGTGTATCCCTAACGAAGTGTATCCCTAACGAAGTGTATCCCTCCGAAGGATGGGTACACTTCGTTAGGGAATCGGGAATACTCGTAGCTATTAACCATTTGTTATTTCATATCCCCCCTTCGGCGGGATCAGAAATTAGCAAGCTAAAGCTTGCTGATCCCTAATCCCGGAGGGATATTGAGCCGGAATTAGTCGAGACCTCCAATTCTCTACTAATAGCGAAGTTTAAATATTATATCTTACAACTTAAACGTTCTGCTCAACCAATTGAGCTTCACAAGCTTATATGGAGACACTCGGATTCGAACCGAGCCTTCTAACATGCAAGGTCAGCATTCTACCAAATAAATTATGTCCCCTACGGTAGATAGCTTATATAATACCTATAGCTATCTACCAGTAAGAGCTTGCGCCCCTACTTATAACTACTTTGTCCTTTCTTGTCTCTTCCTATAGACTTTCCTAGCTTAGATATTTCCCGTTCTAGCTCGAAGAATTCACTGTCTGACATCATAGACAGTGGACTATCTTCAGTAGACAGTGGACTATCTTCAGTATCCACCGGTTCGGGATTACTAGTTGGTAGGTCAGGAAGAAGTAGGATAGGATTTATAGTTTCCATTGTGGCTTCCCCTACCACATTATTCATAACTTCACGATACAAATCTCCATCTACTTGCATTGGCTCATCGTGGTTAACAAGATTTGACTCTAAGATCTCACCCATCCCCTGGTTAGCTTGCGTATTAATAGGACTAGAGTTGTCGCTAGAAATACTATCTGGAGTTGACTCTGGTATAAAAAATTGCGGTGAAAAAGTCAAATCTCCTTCACTGATCATATCATCTGCAGATATTAGAGTAACCTCCGGCTTACCAGCCTCCTCCTGGTTAGCTTGCATATTTATAGGACTAGAGTTATCGCTAGATATACTATCTGTATCTGGAGTTGGCTCTGGTGCAAAATAAGCATTAGTATAACTATTCGAAGAAAAATTCAAACGATCACTCAAATTAAAACCATCACTCAAATCCTTATCTCCTAATGGTTCTGAGGATAAAACTGATTTCATGAATAGCGCTCCTTCTATATAACTCGACCTAGGGTAATTTACTAATGGTACTACAGTAGCGAATTCTGCACGACATATGCAAATTTCCCCAATACGCCCATCTGATTCGCATCGTAGTTTATCCTTAGGCGGAGGTATATAAACATTAATTTGTTGGGACGGATAATTATTAGGAGGCATTACCTCCGTACCCCTAGGATAATGCTCGTAAAAAAAATCAGGAGCCATCGAGAGATAATAATTTGCATTTCCCACACTCCATAAACGAGGTTCTGGTGCATTTGGTGGGCCGATTACCGTTAACATAGTATGAATATCAACAGTCAATAACCTAGTTCCAGTTCTATCGTGAATAACTTCCGCTACAGGAGTATTAAGCGGTCTAGCTATAAAATCTGTTTCCTTAGGTGGCGTTGGTACCCCCTCACTAGAACTATCATCTGAAGATCTTATAATAGCCTCAGGGTCAGCCATTTGGCCAGCCCTATTCCCGGGTAAGCTCGTAATCGGACTTGCCTCACTATAATTATTACCATAATCACCTGAATCACTAGAACTATCATCTGAAGATATTATAATAGCCTCTGGGTCAGCCGCATCTTGGCCAGAACCGTCTACCTCACCAGGATCCGCTTCTAAGTAAGAAGGCTTTAGACTCGCGATTTGACGTTCTAGCTCGAAGAATTCACTGTCTGACATCATAGATAGTGGACTAACTTCAGTAGACAGTGGACTATCTTCAGTATCCACCGGTTCAGGATTACTAGTTGGTAGATCAGGAAGAAGTAAGATAGGATTTATACTTTCCATTACGGCTTCCCCTACCGCATTATTCATAACTTCACGATACAAATCTCCATCTACTTGCATTGGCTCATCGCGGTTAACAAGATTTGACTCTAAGATCTCACCCATCCCCTGGTTAGCTTGCGTATTAATAGGACTAGAGTTGTCGCTAGAAATACTATCTGGAGTTGACTCTGGTATAAAAAATTGTGGTGAAAAAGCCAAATCCCCTTCACTGGTCATATCATCTGCGGATATTAGAGCAATCTCTTCCCCCTCTACCACTTGGTCACCCGAAGCCACTGCTGTACGACCTTTGCGTGAACCACTATTGTTATCATTATCCTTTGGACTTTCAGCCTCATATGGATAAGGCGCATCCGCAAAGCTGTCTTCAAAAGGTAGCTCCATAGGGGATTCTACTGTTGGTGGTTGCTCACTCGCTTGCACAGCAGAAGCTACTTCACGATTATTTTGAGCATTATTATCCTCATCTCCGCTATAACCATAGATATCCTCTTCCTCTTCATTTGACCCTGAGGGATGAAGAGGTGTTTCATTTGGTAGATTAGTACTAGGGGTTGGCCTTCTGGAGGGGAGGTCGTATTCAACATAATGCGCTTCAAGAGTACGTGGATTTAGATCCGTACTATCATTATTCAAGTTAGCAACTTGCAATATTAGATTAGGGATTTCTATATCCCCATTTGGTGAAGGATCTGGTGGTCAAGTTGGAGTAAACCTTAATGTAATTTTACTATTACTTCCTTTAGTAGTATAAACCTGTTTTAGTAGAGTAAACTCAAGGTTAAGTTTTCTAGTTTTTTTCATAACTAGAGTATTAGGTATAGAAGATTTGACTCTTTGCTCACCTTCATAATCAAAATTAACTCTTTTCCCTCCCAGAGATATTTGGTGATATTCATGTGGTATAATATCCAAGAGTTTTATACTCTCAAAGGGCAACTCTATAGATATACTTTTTCCACGGAAAAATCTATTATTAAACCCATCTAAGGTATATTTAACTGACTTAGGGTTTTTATTTTTATAGTCTACAGCTTTTTTAGTAAAACCTACACTTTTCTTTTTAACAACACTAAAATTATCCATATCTGATTGATACGGATAATTTTTATCGACCCCAGCTAGAACACTAAAATTATCCTTATCTGATTGATAAGTTAAGTTTCCATCTGAATTTGTATAGATAAAATCCATACATCTACGAATAGATACCTCATCCCTATTATCTAACATATTATAGTCATGTGTAGGCATAGTCATATTAGACATACCTCCTTGTTTAAAAACAAAAGGTAATTTTACACTATCATTTTTAACGTCTATAATGCTATAAAGTTCGTAATCTGTATTTCTGTCTAGTATTGGAGCAAATGTTGTACTTGTAGTGTTTATTCCAAAATATTTACTATCAGTGGGTTTTAACTGAAAAAATTCAAATGTAAGTCTATTAATAGAAACACCATAAATATTCTGAAATTTAGTAAATTCACTTCTAGTCAATTTACTAGCGATTTTTTTTATTAACTCTGCTCTAGATTTTTCTAATGGTAAATTTATGCTAGCATCTAATTCACCCAGCATTTGCCTTCTGATTTTATAACCTTCCGCAACTCCCTCTTTATACATACTAAAATAAGTCATATGACTTTGGTTTCTAGTTATTAATAAACGGTTTATAGGATAATCACGACGAGTTTTGAAATAATAGCAATCATTATCCATATATTCATTATTACTGTCATTTCTAGACATTCGCCTTTCTGCGAATTTTACTAAATCCCATTCTTTTCCTTTAGGGCGAGCTAGTAGATATTCATCTTTTTGAATCGCAGATTTTGTTTCAGACCGGGCTTTATACATTAAGTCTTTAAATTTAAGTCTAGATTTATCTGAACCATCTTCTTCTCAAATCATGAAATCCTTAGGGTTAGCTTTTTGACCTTTAGTTAAATAAAATTCCACTAATTTTCTATATTCGTTGTCTAAGGTATTTTCAAAAAAAGCTAACTTCCGGGCTGCCAATCTGTCCTCATGTATTACAAAATTTTCATTATTAGCTATTTTTATAGCTTCCCCTTGTACTCCTACTACCTTCTTTAAGTCTTTAGAGAATTTAATACTATCAGTAGTATTAAATTCTCTAATTCTAAGATTATTTTGACTTTTTTCTTGGTAATAATTCTTTACAGTTTTTAGTTCGGGTTCCATATAATACGATGAAGGCCTTCATACTCTAAATAAACTTGTATTATCTATAGATTCGGCTTGAGTAAATATTATTAAACCATTAATTCTATTCTCCACCTTATCTATCCCTATCTGGGGTAACATTATACCATATTTAGATTCTAATGTTGTTGTAATATCCCTAATTTTGGCTGAACTATCCGTAACATTTGCATTTTGTAAATAATAAGTAGGCATAAAGACACAACCAGGCAAGTCATGTCTAATTATATTAACTATTAATAATCTCCCTTTTAAAACCAAAGAAACCGCCCCATAAAATTTAGTATTATAAAAATAATTTATTGGTTTTACTGTGAAATTAGCTTGCGATCTTTGAATACCTTCATTATATTTAAGTTTTCACGTAATATTTACGATAGGAGAATTATTTAATTTATCTTTATATTCTTTTATTAGCCCTTGTCGAACAGATTCAGTAACAGGTACATAATCAGCCTTTTTCTTTATGGTTTCATCTATATTTCGATAATATCTAGATAAAGAAGCCCCACCCTCTTTCGCCACGGCTTCTTTATTTAGGTTTTGAGCAGCCTCTTTCTCTATGGCTGCATCTAGATTTCGATAATATATACCCACGTCCGTATCGGGTACTTTATGTAGGTTTCGAGCTTCTTCAGCCGCTTTCGCCAGGGCTATTTCTGTTTTTCGCACCTGCATGATATTGATGGTTGGTTCAGGTCCACACTTTACTACACCTGGCGTACAGAAAGGTATGCCTTTCCACTCGTAATATCTTTGGTTACCTTCATTAAAATAAAACTTACTGAAACCTGAATTACATGCTTCCTGTAAAAATGGAGTTAGTGATATAAATGCCGCTATATAGCTGGCTGACCCCGCTAGATCCAATGCGCTCTTAAGTGGTATAGGCTCATGCTTATTTATTCCGACCCTCTCTCCCGGAGGGATACACTTCGTTAGGGAAGCTCGGACTCCAGAATCGCCATCGGAGAGAGGGTCAACCCTACTGCACGATATTGTACTTTGTCTACTAACGAAGTGTGAGGCACGCCATCCTGGCTTATTTATTCGCAAGATACCGTATATTATACAAATTGTGAATAATGTTATAATTATAACAATAAACCCTTTTATTATTATAGATATAATTATTGTACTATAATAGTTTTGAATTAAGTAGTTTACAATTATAGTACATGTTATTCTATATAGATTTACTCTTTTTACTACGTAATCATTATACAAATAATAATCTTTATCCTCTATAGATTCTTTCTTCAGATATTTCACTATAAAATTTAGCAAATAAAAAAACATAGGTAAAGGAAGAGTAAGTATTAATATTGTTATTATAAAACTATTATTATCATCTATATTTAATAACATAGTAGCTAGCAAATATCTAAAAATATATATTATTATAATAGATATTATTCACATTTTAAATAAATGCTTTATAATTTTCCCTATATTATTTATTATCAGTGTAATAAAGTGCACTAATTTTTCTCTAAAATCTACTTTTTTATGACTGGGCAAGCCACTATAAAAAAACTGAAAATGTTTTTGATAAAAATTTAGAGCTAAAGCTTTAACTAATATTACACTTAATATACTTAAAATTATAAAAATATAATTTTGTATTATAAAAAGTATGGGAAATATTATAAATAATATTAAAACCATTAATATATAAGTCCTAAATCCAAATAAAGATCTATGACTATAACATAAGATATAATTTATATTACTATCTAATTTAATGTTTTTAGCTAGCTCTGGGACGCCTACGGATGATCCCAAATTTTCGGGAAGATTATTTAACACTTCTAAGAATAAATTCAAATCTATTTGAATAGATGTAACGGCTACATGAATAAAAACTACAGCTAAAAATTGATATAATTTTATATTAAAGATATAACGTGAAATAAGTTCTATAGAATTTTTAGATAGCCTGTTGATTTTCTGACGATTTATAAAAGTACGAAGATTTATATATTGTTGAAGATCTCTGCTGAGACGAAGTCTACCCCCTACGCTGGGATCAGAATGCAGAGATCAAGGGAATCTAACGAAAAGACGGACTAAAAGAAGATTAATATTTTTTTCCATTTTTAAGGTATTGTTATTTATAAAACTAGTAGTCGCATTTAGTTAAGTTAATAATAATAGCCTACGACTTACTAAGACTCCCGCTCCCACCAATATGGTGGGGAGCCGGAGGTGGAGATACGAGGTCTACTCCCCATATCACCTTAAGAATATTAAACCGCGCTATAATTACAGGCTAAATATATAAGAGCTTGCTCCCTCCGGAGAAATACTCCCTAACGAAGTGTACTCCTATTCCCTAACGAAGTGTACTCATATTCCCATATTCCCGTATTCCCGGAGGGAATTAGGGAATTAGGGAGGCATTCTTCTGGGAATAGGGAATCGCGAATCGCATATAATATACATTAGCATTTTATGCTCTTTAGAACTTGGTAGTTAGAGCTATGCACACAGCCTACTTACCTTCAGTACTTCCTTAAGGTACTAAACTAAAGTCGCTTATCTAGTCGTAGCTAGGATAAAAAGAATCAGCGTGCTTGCGAGAGACGAAGTCTCTCCCCCTAGGGGAATAGGGGGATGAGATTATTCCTAGCAAAGACTCCTCTTTATTTTTTATCTTTATACTTTGCTAGGGAACTTTGTTCCCTAGCAAAGAGTGCGCCCACGCTAAATTAGCGTACATAGCTCTAACTATCGCATTCTTCATCACATGAAACTTCATATTCTTAATTCTTTCTATAAGATATAGCCCACTTGCTAATCCAGCACAAGCTAGATGGCTAAGCTTACAATAAGTTTGAGTCGCCCGCTTATTTATACTAGCTAAGCTCTGAAGAAAAAAAAGAGCTTGCTATGAGTAAGGGGTCGCTAGCGCGATTTTTTTTCTGTGTAGCGGAGCGTACTCCTCCTCTTTAATTTTTTTTTTTATCGCTTGCTTTATATACTCAGTATATATATACCTTCTCTAGCTTATCTGTTACTGAAAAGAAGTGTAGATGCTATGTGGAATACAATAGCATTATTATAGTATGTATAATTATAAATCCTACTATACTATACTAAATCCTATAGAATACGGTTAGTCAGATTCGAACTGACACAAATCGAGTGGAAATCGACAAGTCTACCATTAACCTATAACCGTTCAAATAGAGCTTGCTGGAGCTTGCGTAGACGAAGTCTCTCCCTAACGAAGTGTATGAATGCCCCCCGTAGGGGTAGGGAATAGTGAAACGAATATTACTACCTCTATAAAACCTTCTTTAGCTATACATTTAGCTAGGTAAGAAGGGTGCATATTAATAAAAGCTGCGGCTCTTCTTATAGAAGTAAAATACACAACTTCATTGGTTTCAACATTATCATTATCTACTAATAGACCACCTGAAGGTTGAGAATTAGCTCCCAGTTTTATTTTAGCCTCTTCGGATAGAGGTTTACCTAATTTAGCTGCACGTATAAGTTCTATAGTCTGAGGGCTATGTTTAAAGCCGTATAGAGAACCCGCAGTTTTCAAGGTGTTATACTTAAACTCGTAGTCGGCGTAGACGAAGTCTCTCCGCAGGACTAGCCTGCGTACCCGAGACTTCTAATTTCGAAGAGATATGTATTTCATATCCCTTACGGGATCAGAAATTAGTATTTCATATCCCCCCTTCGGCGGGATCAGAAATTAGAAGTGGGGGGGTAGACTTCTCCGCCGAAGGGGAGAGACTTCGTCTACAGCAAGCTCGAGCTTGCTGAGTCCTAATCCCAACGAAGTGGGGGGCATTCTTCTCGACGAGTACACTTCGTTAGGGGTAGACTTCTCCTAACGAAGTGTGAGGCACGCCACACCACTCCGTCGTCGACGGAGTGGTGGGTCCATATCCCTCCGGGATTAGGGACTCAGCAAGCTCTTTAATATCCGAAAAAGGACTTGAACCTTCAAGGCACTCTGCCTACAAATTTTAAGTTTGTTGTGTTTACCAATTTCACCATTCGGATTTTTTTTTACAATTAGCCAGAGTCGAACTGACAAAATTCGTTTGGTAAACGAATAGTTTACCATTAACTTATAATTGCTTACTTCCTACAACTATAGTCTTTCTTAACTGTCTATCACCAATGAATATAGCTCATTGAGATACACTTTACTAGCCTTCGCTAGCGGAGCGTACTCTCCGAAGGAGGAAGATTCTTCCGCGACGAAAATACAGCAAGCTCTCCTTAGCCTGCTGATTATTTTTTTCTACAGAAAAAAATCGCGCTAGCGACAGAAGTCTACCCAACGAAGTGGGGGGCATTCTTCTGGATAGCCTTGTCTTAAGACTACGGTGCAAATCTCTATCTAGTGTTAGGGTTTTTTATATTAGAGAGAGCTGGATAGGCTTCGCCTCTCCAAATAAATTATCTCTCTCCTTAGCCTGCTGATTATTTTTTTCTACAGAAAAAAATCGCGCTAGCGACAGAAGTCTGCCCAACGAAGTGGGGGGCATTCTTCTGGAGTGAGTCTTTAGTTATATTTGGACCGATTCCAGCACTCAGATTTAGGGCTAAAGTGACTTGAACACTTATAATTACTGTTATGAGCAGTACACTTTACCTATTAAGTTATAGCCCTACGCGGACAAAGGACTTGCACCTCTAACCTCTGGACATGAGCCAAATGTGTTACTATTACACCAATCCGCTTTAGACTAGATAGGATTCGAACCTACGATGGTAGCATTGAAAGAGCTATGTCGTAACCGCTTGACTACTAGTCCTTTTAATATCCCTCCCTCCGAAGGACTAATTTCGAAGAAATAGGGGAGACTTCGTCTACAGCAAGCTTAAGCTTGCGCCTTAAAAAAATGAGGCAGAATCCTCTTTACGGGAGAAGCCACAGGAGTTGCACCTGGATGTATTGGCCGCACCCAACCATAACCACTATCGGTTTAGCTTCATCTTGGTGTGGAAGCTCGAGCTGAGATATTTGCACCCTACTAAGGTATAATATTGCAGTCTCCCATCTCTGCCTTATTTACCACTAAGATTACTAAAATAGCTCTTTTTTTTTGTAGTTTACTAGCCTGCGCCTTACTATTCGTCAGCCCAATGCAAGTATCGCACTTACTTCTATTGATTACAAAACAATTGCATTACTTTTATGCTAATCAGGCTCTAGCTACAATTTGCTAAAATTTAAAAAGCCAAACCACCCGATAGCAAAGTATATCCAGGTATGGTTGGCTAATTTCTGCTGAGCAGAAATAGGCATGCATTGTACATGCGATATATGTATAAATAGTTATTTATAAAATTAGTACTTTATTCTTAAAAATCTCCAGATTCGTACGGATAAAGCCTATATTAATCCTTCGTAATAATATTTTACGTATATTTAAGAAATATCTTAAGATAAGCTTCGTGCCTATATGCTTTCAGCACTTATCCTTAACCAACTTAGCTTTCCTGCCGTGCCTATGCTATATATTTATCTTAGTGAAAGAAACATCCCTATGTATAGCTAAAGCTATACAGATATATAGAATTTTTATCCTATATTTTAATATTTGGGCACATAGACAACAGGTAAACCATAGGTTAGTAACTATTATTTAACCCTTTTACAAATTAAATTCTTCTTGTTCCTTTCGTACAAAAGTTAGTTCTTATTATATTCTAATTCCCCCTAGAAGATAGAAACCATACTGTCTCACGACGTATTTAACCCAGCTCATGTAACTTTTTAATCGACGAACAGTCGCACCCTACATAGTTCCTGCATCCATGAGGATAAGTTAAGCCGACATCGAGGTGCCAAACCGCGCACTCATTTTGTACACTCTTGCGCAAATTAGCCTGTTCTATGTGTTATCATAAAAGCGTCCTATGAAGGTGGGAACGAAGTCCCCCCCTTATTTTTTTATTGCTGTACAAGCAATACCTCCGGTATACGAAATACCGAAGGATAGCTATAGCACTTATATTTCCATTTTTTTCAAAACGGTTCAGACTATGTCTTCATTATTATTATATATATATATTTTAGTAGTAGTCCATATCCCAGGCGGACCCACTTCGTCTAATTTCTGATCCCGTAAGGGATATGAAATACAGACGAAGTCTCGGGATTAGTAGCCTTCTGATGAGTAGTCCTTCGGACTCAGAAGGCTACTAATCCCAACGAAGTGGGGGGCATTCTTCTGGACTACTCATCAGAAGCCTCTTGCGCCTTTCTTTATTTTCCACCTATTCAACCTTTTACTGCAAAGGCTCCAATACGACGTTTTGATTTAGCTATTGAATAAGTTACATTTGATTTAGAATTACCTCTAAATAAAACTGAACTTAAACCTCTAAAAGAAGAATCTACATTTTTTAATCCTCCTTTTCATTTTAATGAATAGATAGATCTATCCGCTCTGTAACGTTTAGTTAATCTACCTTTAACTTCTAATCTTATACCTGCCATATTTTTATATCCAATAGAATTATAAATAGTATTATGGATATTTTCTTTATTAGCATCGCTGCTATGCATTATTCCATTATTTATATCTGAAGGGTATGTACCATCTAACAGTTTAGATAGAGAGGAGGTTGGCGCCAAGCTTCCAGCGATGCCTTCCGGCATAGCTGGGAATACTATATTAGATATTATTTTTAAATCTTTAAATTTACTTTGAAATAGATCCATTTTTTGATCACCTTTTATTATAGATCTTTCTTTAATCGTATTAATATTAGGTAAATATGCTCTATTTAAAATACTAAACATAGAATTTATATAATTTATTCTTCTTTTTCTTAATTTTAATGCTAATGCATTAGTAAAAAGATCTGTATGATATGCGACAGATTTTAAATTAATTATATTATATTCTATTTTTTTTCCTAGAATTTTATTTAATATATTACTTAATTTAGGTAAAAACACCAATCTGTTGAATTTATATTGATTAAGAGAATATAATAAGTCATATTTTCTTAAGTATTTTAGATATTTTCTCGCATATTGGTTAAGAATAACACCTCAAACTTTTTTTAAATAAAGATCTTTTAATTTTATAAATTTATTTAAATATTCTAGTTTATATTTTATAAATTTGGTTTTTCTTATTATATCACTAATAAATATATATTGATCTTTATATTCACCTAAGATTTTATAAATTTTTTCTATATTTTCTTTATATAATAAAAAATAACGTTTGGCTATTAATTTTTTACTTATTTTTTTATTTATTTTTAAATATTTTTTTTTTAATACATTTTTTTCTCTATTTAGAGTATACAGAGTAATTATTGCTTTATTATTAGTATGTTTAATTTCAGCATTACTTACGTGTATTCTTCTTAATAAATTACGTCTTCTTTTTAATAATATAAATTTAGATCCTGTATATTTATGATCTTTAAAATATAAATTAAAGTAACCTTTTATTATTTTGTTTATATTTAAATCATTAACTGGTATATTCTTTAATGTATTTTTATTATAAGAATAGATAGTATTCTTTCATTCTTTAGAAAATGAAGGTAAATATTTGGTTATTCCTATATCACCTATTTTTTTCTTTAAAAGTATTGTTTTAGATTGTTTTAAATTATTATTATAAATTTTCGAGCTAACTTTGCCTTGCCCACCTTTAGAAGAGGCGGCTTGAAAGTTAACGATTCCCGGCGTATCCGGGAATACTACGTTACCGTCTTTATTCATTTTTCTAAATATTTATTCTTTCTTTTATTTTTTTTTATATATATATATATAATAATAATGTTGGGTGTAAAAAAGGATTATTGTTTAGCCTGCAAGTAAAAGCAACTAGCTTTATATATCGGCTAGCTGGCTCTTCCTCGCAAACTGTGCATATAACTCACCTTATAGTCGTTGAACGTCTTTATCTTATAATTTATGCTAAGATAAATTTCGCTTCAAATTTACATAGCGAGCTTTATAGACGGAGTCTCGTAAAGCAACGCGTAAGTAATTTTTGAAATTAACCCAATATATTATTAATTATTTTTACTTCTCAATATAGCACGGGTAGACGAAGTCTCAGCGATATCCCTATGGGATCAGGATTTTTTCTCCGAAAAAATATGCTGGCTGATTCCTGATTCTCTAATTACCTACCCCCGTAGGGGGTCAGGGAATAGGGAATAGGGGGCTAGCTTCGCTAGAACGAAGTCCGCTCTTCATAGCAAGCTCGTATTTTTTTTTTAAAAAAAAGCTGAGTCCGTAGGACTATGACCCATACCACAGTGAAATAAAATATTAAAGGACAAACATCCCTAGCGTAGCTTTTCCAATAATCCAAGATCTTTCCTTGTTGCATCTTGTGATCCTATGCCCTGCTTACGCAACTGTAAGATTTGTTGATAATCAAACAGTAAGGCAAGATTTAGCCGTTGAGCTTTTTAGATAATTAAAACATAACTATTAGAGCATAGCTAGATAGCCAGTCTTAATAGTTAAAAAATATTAGTGCGAGCTTGCTATGAAATACATAGTAGTCCATATCCCCCCTTCGGCGGGATTAGGACTCAGCAGCTACTACTTAATATTTTTATTATCTCTAATTTCTATATAGTGAAAATCCTACCTTTTTTTAAATATATATACAACGAATGTACATATAAATAATTTTATATGATTAAAAATAGTTCTACTACCTTAAATCGCAAACAAAATAATTATAAATTATTAGACACTCCTGTTTACTCTTTACAGGGTCTGTGCCCCACATAAACTGTCCCCTAGCGATAGTTCCTTAACCAAGGGTACTTATCTATTTCTGCAGGCATAAATCCAAATTTAAGTATAATCTATCATTATGCGCTTACAGCAGAAAGGAAAATAAGCTGAATTAGGTTGATTTACTACGAGCTTAAGCTCGTCCTAAACCAATTCATTCATATGAAAAAAAAATAAAGGATTCTCATTGTCATAGAGCCAGCTTGCTAAGCAAGCCGGCCGTCAATTACCTTATAAACTGAAAATTGTTTATCATACTCTATAATTAGTGACAGTAAAGCTGCATAGGGTCTTCTCGTCTAACTAGAGGTAAACTGTATCTGCACAGCTATTCCAATTTCACTGAGTCAATCATAGAGACAGCTGTTGTATCGTTACATCATTCATGCAAGACCGCATTTAACGGCCAAGGCATTTCGCTACCTTAGGACCCTCACGTTAAGGCCGCCTTTAACCGGGGTTTCCGTCTACATCAAATATTAGTATATTTAATTATATCTGTTAACCAGCCGGCACCGGGCAGACATCACACTCTATACTTAGATTTTTAATCTTTCAGCAAAGTGCTGTGTTTTAATTAAACAGTCGTACAACACTATTTCATGCTTCTTCCTCTTTACCTGATATTAATCAAGAATAATGAGCTCTCCTTATCCCGAAGTTACGGTAGTCAATTTGCCGAGTTCCTTTATGATTGTTAGCTCATTTACGCCTTCGTATTCTCTACTAGCTTACTTGTTTCAGATTCTAGGTACGGTTACTTTCCATTTACAGCTATGGCTAGAACTAGCTATAGCTTAAACTTATTACTATTTTTCCAGTACATTTTGCACTTAAAATGTCGTCCTTAGTATGAAAGATTGTCTCATCGTTTTAATCTTTTGATTCCATAAACTTAGAGGCCGTTACTTAATTACATCCATAAGCTTTAGGCGGAAAATTTTCTTTTAGTTACTCATGTCACCATTATCACTTGAGTTAAATTATTATAATTTCATTTAAAAAATAAAAATCTTAATTTAGCTCAACGTTCTGCTACCCCATTTAATTATAATTGTATAGTCCGAGCTTGCTGAGACTATTAATTATAAAATAATATGGACAAGGTTTCGGTATATTGTTTAGATCCGATAAATTTTCGATGCTTTTAAAACTTAACAAGCGCTCTGTTACGAGGTCATAAAATTATGGCTGCTTCTAAGCCTATCTCCTTGTCGACTTTAATAAAAACCTTCTTAATTTCACTCAACTAATAATTTAGGAACCTTAACTCTTGTTCTGGGCTGTTTCCCTTTTGACATACAACCTTATCATTCTATGTCTGATGATTTAAGATATATCTTTGCCATTCCGAGTCTACATACTCACTGATAAAATCTTCATGATCCCCCAATTTGTACAAAATAAAACATGGGCTTAACTTGTTAACAAGTTAAGCCTTATGTCTTGTCTGAGATTAAATTCTGTACCTGCTAAGATATTATACTTAAATTGCCTACTGTTATAGGTTTCGCAGAAAACCAGCTATCCTGGTCAGTATTGTCTTTCACTACACCTACCATAATTCTTCGGATATTTATGCTACAATATTCCGTTCGGACTTTTATAATCCTGATTATGGTAAAATCACCAGGCTTCGGGTCTAACTTTAGACACTTACCGTTATTTTAACGCTCGGTTTAACTACGTAGAATCTCGCATCTAATGTTAACTTGGTGACCCATTATGCAAAAGGTACGTTCTAACTTTTTTATTTTTCCGAACTGCTTATAAAATCACTGTTTTTGTTTTGGTTCCCTCACGGTACTTTCCACTATCGCTTACATATTATATTTAGCCTTTGAGGAAGGTTCCCCATTAAATTTAAACAGTTTATCCACCATTTGACTTTCTAGGCTACTCTATTTTAGCTCACGCTAATCATAGAATCTCTTTTGATTTCTTTTCCTGAAGTTAATAAGATATTTCAATTCACTCCGTTTATTATTAGATTTCTCTTAGAGTTAATATAATTATAGGCTTGTAGGTAAAGAATTGCTCATATTACTGGTTGCCTATTAAAAGCGAGCTTGCTATGAAATACGGCCAGCATATATATACAATCAGCTAGCAAGCCTATTTATATAAATAAATCTCTTTAATATGTAGCTTAAATTCTACAATAATTTCTTTCTATACTTATATAATTTAGGAGCAGCTAGCGAAACGCTGGCGCACCTAAATTACATTTATACTTTATATATCCAAAGCGAGCGGTAAAAAAAAAATAGCTTTTTTTCTACCAGCAGCTTCATATCCCTAACGAAGTGTACTGATTTCTGATCCCGTAGGGATATGCAGTATTTTAGTAATTTTTTTCTGTATGCTTCGCACAGAAGCACAGAAAAAATACTGCTGATTCGTGAAACGAATATCCCTATTTTTTTAGAGTTTAGACT